TTTAGCTAGCACGATGCTTGCTTATATGTAGTGGGCGCAATAAAAAAAATAAAGAACTTTATTTTTTTTTACCGAACCCACAAATTTATTTATTTTTTTATCTCTAATACTTCTAAAATTCATCGGATTATTATGATTCGAACATAACTAGTCTTCGTCCCAAACGAAGTGCCTACCCAAGCCGGCCCTAATCCGTAAAAAAACAAGAGTACTTGGACTTGAACCAAGAATTTGAAGGTTGAAGCTTCCTATTTTGCCAATTAAACTACACTCTTCAGAGAATATCCGATTTGAACGGATGCGGCTAGAATATAACCTAATAAGACTCAAGCTTACCGCCTTAAACCACTCGGCCAATTCTCTTTAATTCCTCAGCGAATCGAACGCTGATATCATTCTTATCAAAAATGCACTCTACCGTTTAAGTTAAGGAATCTTATAGGGTATAATCAGCCAACTCGCTCAGCTGGCGTTCCTCTTAAGTGAGAGGAACTTTCTTCCTCTCACCCTCGGATTAGTGGCGCAAGCTCTGCTGCTCCTCTAACCCTTAATACTGAAAAATGAAGGATTTGAACCTTCAACTTATTGTGTGTAAAACAATCGCTCTACCATTGAACTAATTTTTCTTTATCCGTTTCCTGCTATTAGCTTGCTAGAGGGTATTGCCTATTCCCTCCGGGATAAAAAAAAATATATTTTTTTTTATCCCATCCTTCGGAGGGAATAGGCAATACCGAAAGCGGATGAATTTTTTACTAGGGCTAGCTTCGCTAGAACGAAGTCCATCGCTGATTTCTGATCCCGTAGGGATATGCAGTATTTTAGTAATTTTTTTCTGTATGCTTCGCACAGAAGCACAGAAAAAATACTGCTATGAAATACTACTTATTCCCTAACGAAGTGTACTGATTTCTGATCCCGCCGAAGGGGGGATATGAAATATGCAAGCTCTAATTTCGAAGAAATAGGGAGAGACTTCGTCTACAGCAGGCTCTAATTCCCTACCCCCGTAGGGGGTCAGGGAATAGAGCTTGCTATGAAATACTTAATCTTTTATTAAGTCGGCGTAGACGAAGTATCGCCTAATCCGGAGGATAGTAATTTTGTGCAATGCTGCTTGGCAGGGGTCGGAGCTTGCTGATTCCTTAGCTCGCTGAGACTTCGTCTAACCAAAGGGATATGGAATACTACTGAATCGCCTTCTCGTTTTTAATAGTAATTATTATAGCACCAGTCATCGCTAATAATAATATAAAACTAGCCATAAATATTCACATATTGTGACTTGTATATAATATATGCCCTATAGTTGCTGTATGCCCTGTTTCAGCCATATTATTATCTCAACTATTACTTGATACAAACATAATATTCGCATTTGTAATGTCTATGTTTTTATTAATATAATTTAAAATATCGCTAAATTTATTTCAAGGTAAATAATATAGTATAGTATTTAATTTACTACTGTAATTATTTAATATCGCCATGTAATAAGGTAGTATTTGGAATATAGTAAAATTTGCCAGGATTGTAATAAATAAACCTAAAGATACACTATTTCTATTATTACTTTGTAATTCACTTGTTCTTATATTTATTAACATTAATATAAATAAAAATAATATTGAAACTGCCCCAATATAAACAATTAAATAAGATAAACCTATAAATGTAAGACCTATTAATATTAAATATACTGATATATTTGCAAATAAACCTATTAGAAATATTACTGAAACAATAGGGTTTTTATTAATTATTATTAAAATACCACATAATAAAGCTGTTATGCTAATTATATCTAAGGATCCTGTTAAATATCCATTCGAGAAAATCTCAGGTGTAGCTAGAAGTTGATAATACATTGTATTTTTTATACTTATATTAACCTAATATTTAGGATAGCAATAAAATTATATCTTGCTAGTGCTAATCCTGGAGCTTGCTCCTGCGTAGACGAAGTCTCGAGCAGTAAAAAAAAAATAAGGAAGCGGCGAAGCCTATCCCTTTATTTTTTTTTTCTGGTAGACGAAGTCTCGAGCTTGCTGATGAGTAGTCCAGAAGAATATTTTATCAAATTTATCTATATAAAATAGATTACCGCCTTAATTAAGACTTAAACTTATCGGCTGTAAATATGTGGGAGAGCCTCTCCCTAGCGAAGCTAGCCTCCTTGGATAGACGAAGTCTCAGCAGCAGTAAAAAAAAAGACATTTTTTTTCTAGTAGCTTATCCTTAGCCTGCTGAGACTTCGTCTATCCCAACGAAGTGGGGGGCATTCTTCTGGATAGTCCCTCCAGTATAATAAATTAAGAACCTCAATAATACATAGATACGTATAAGAAAAGTCAAACTACATCAACGAAATGTCAGTAGAATATTCCAGCTTCATAACCAGGATGATGATGGTCTGTTAAATGGTATGAATATATTCTTCATAAAGCCACTGATAAGAATATTGTACCTATAATGACGTGTACAAATAAAAAATATTAGCAATAATTCTCATTATTGTTTAGACTATATCATTTGTATAATATGTAATATAATATACAACAAAATTTGCAAGATAGAAAATCTACCTTTTTAGTCGTTGTGCTGCGCAAGCTAAAGCTACTCAACTATTAGAAATTATTTTGAGCTTGCTGATGAGTAGTCCAGAAGCTCTATCTGGATTTTTTAAAGAAGAATAACAATTAATGTTGTTAGATTTGTAACTAAAGCCATGTTTTTACATAGCTAATTCTAAGATCTTGGGGGAATCGAACCCCCTTATACCATTAAATCTTTATATATATAACTTATGTCGAGCTTGCTGTATTTCTTCGAAATTAGAAGTGTAATAAATTATATATATTTTTTTATTAAATTAATATCTATAGATTAAAACTAACTTCCTCAGTAATACATTGTTACGTATAGGAATAGTCAAACTACATCTACAAAATGTCAATATAATATTCCAGCTTCATAACCAAGATGATGATGGTCTGTTAAATGGTATGAATATATTCTTCATAAAGCCACTGATAAGAATATTGTACCTATAATAACGTGGAAGCCATGGAACCCAGTACCGAAGAAGAAACATGTACCAAATACACCGTCACTAATAGTAAATGAAGAAACGCTATATTCTACCCCTTGAAAGAAAGTGAATATTAAAGCTAATAGAACTGTAAAGATAGAACCATATAAAGCTCCTTTTCTTTCTCCTTTTATTAATGAGTGGTGCGCATAAGTAATAGTTGCTCCACTAGATAATAAAATTACTGTATTAAGTAATGGTAATTCAAACGGGTTTACAGGTTCTATACCCATAGGTGGTCATTGAGCTCCTAATTCTACAGTAGGTGTTAATGCACTCATTTTTTATTTATTTGTATACTTATGCTACATAGTAACATAAGTATACTTATATGGATTTAAATTTTATACACCTTTATTTAATACTGCTTTTCTTTGTTTATTCATTCTACCTTTTATTTTCTTTATTTCATCTAACCCTTCTCTAGTTAAATGAGCTTTATTACCTATAAGAAGTGCCGCCTTTTTAAAATCTTCATAATTTAAAGATTTGGCTCCCCCATGGCGCAATTTAAACTTTTCAAATATTGGAATTATTTTATCCCTAACATCTGTAAACTTTTCAACTATAAACTCACCACAGTCTGGTTTAACTATGTATCTACCACAATTCAAAGTTTGTATTAAACTTTCCAAAAGTTCTTTATCTCTACTATGTTGAGTTAAAATAAACCTTAATCAGGCAGTTTCACCTAGTTTAGACGCTGGTGATTTCTTTAATGCTATGAAGAAACATCCTTCAGCATCAGTAAAACCAGCTAATCAGTGTAAATCTTGCATATCTCTACTTGGGACTTCTGATCTCAAAGCTGGTTTTAAATTTGGAAAGGCTAAATTTAAAGAGTCAGATAATTCACCATTATTTAGTGTAGATTTAATGGATACTATCCTGTTTAAACCTTCTAAAGTAAGATGTTTACCTTGTTTCATTAAATTTATAACTTCTTTAAAGAAGATATAATCAGAATGTTTACGAGTTAGTAAAGGGTAGTTATCAAAATGATAAATAATAGTATTTAAATCATCTAGACCTGATACTCTGTATTGAACAGATTCTGCTCCCAACTTAGTAACTTTACCTACCCCAAAGAATAATCTTATTTGTTCCAACAGAGCGAGATCTTTTTCATGAAGACCTATTTGAAACGTAGCTTTTACTCTGTAACCAGTTTTAAATTTTACGTCTTGATTAATCCCTACAAAAAAACATCCTTCTCCATCAGTAAACCCTGTTACATAATTAGGATTTAATGTTAAAGGTGAAGTATTAAATGCCGATTCCCTAATTCCCTGTGGGAATTGGGAATAGGTATTGGTAGAAAATAAAGATTTTTGAATGATATTCGTGCTACTAGCACATAGAATATTTTTTGTATATCTACTACGTACTCTATGAGTAGTAGTAGATATAACAGTATTAACATCTTTTTGTTGATGTATAAAAACCAAGTTTCCCTGGCTCTCAGAGCACACCTTACAATATTTAGAAAATATTGAAGAACCGTCTGCTCGTTGCTCTTTTACAGATATAAAACTATCTGATTTAGATCCGCGATAGCCCATTCATTGGCTTAAGCCAATAATCTCTAATGATGTTACTATACCCTCAGTCCTTAATGAGGCCACTATAAGTCTTTCGACAGATAGCTTAGTTATTAGAGCTTTAGGGTTTCCCCGGAGTTTGGTTCTTATCCACAATGCATTTTGTCTATGGAAGAATGCTCAAAAGATAGCTACAAAAAATAAACCTTCAGATACTATAAATAGTATTACTCCTAGATTTAATCCTTTTTGCACTGATAATGTATGATTTCCTAAATATGTCGATAGATATTATAAATATATTTCTATATTTTTTGGACTATACCTTAATTAATGGGTTAGTATTCCTAAAAGGAGAGCTTGCTGTAGTCCCCTAACGAAGTGTACTCTCCGCCGACGACGGAGTGGTGGGTCCGCCTGGACATATCCCAGGCGGACCCACTTCTAATTTCTGATCCCGTAAGGGATATGAAATACTAATTTCTGATCCCGTAAGGGATATGAAATACATATTTATTCGAAATTAGAAGTCTCGGGTACGCAGGCTAAGGAGAAGTCTCTCCCTTAAGCCCCGTAGGGGGTAGGGAATACTAACGCATTAATTTTTAATGTCTAGTCTCTGAAGACCCTAAAAGATATTTATCCGTCTTTTAGTTTCCTGCTGATTAGCCTAATTTTAGGATTTTCCAGCAATTTGTTAAATTTAAAGAGAGCACATATACATTAAATTATTATTATTAAGGCTAGACGAAGTCTAGAGCTCTATTTAACCAATAGATTTTTTATTTTCAATCTACCTTCTTCAGTAAGATGTTGTTTAAGTATTATCATATTATATACTATTTCTCACTTTTTAAAATCAGTAAGTTTATCTCCTATTAAAGGAAATTTATTAAAATAATCTATAAGAAAACTTACATTTTTTATAGATTGTATACTAACTGATAATACTTCCGAATTGGTATTATTTTTATATGTTTTTAAATTAGCATTAAGAAATAAAGCTAAATTTTCCATAAAAGGTTTCATCGAGGTTGATGTAGCTTTATCATATAAACGTTGATCTAATCTAAATTTCAAAGAAATATTTTCACTTACAGATCTTTTACGGGTTTCAGATTTAGGTTTACGTATTTTCGTCGATATCCCTGCGGGATTAGGAGCCGCGAAAATCGCTGCGCAAGCTCTGCCCCCTACATATTTAATTCCGAAATGTCCATCTGCTTCACTAAAACCGGAGAATCAACTATTATCTGTAAAGCTAGAATTATCTAATAAACTTTCCGATATATTTAAATCATATTTATTGTTCATAAAATTGATTAAATCATTAAATCTCTGGTTTTTTGGTGTTCTAAGTTTTCCGTGTACTAAATTTATAAAAAGAATAATACTTTCTATATCTCCAATAATATAACGAAGAATATTTTCTCCTGAAGAGCTAGCGCCTTGAAAACGTCCTATATTACCTAATTCTGATTGTATAAATGAATACATACCTATATTATTAATATGGGAAGTAAATACTATTCTAGGATTAAGTACTCTATTTAAACTTGTAACTCCAGTATTGGTCGAAGGAAGAGAAATGGAACCGTCTCCTTCTAAAAGACCTGCTAAATAATAACCTAAGTTATTATTATTAGTGAAAATTGTAGTATTGTTTTTATTTCTATATGTATATAAAGCCTCTTCTAAATGGATAGAAGGAATTTTTTGTGCAATATTCAAATAATAATTTAGAGCTTGCTGAGTCCGAAGGACTATAGTATTTAATTTAAGTTTACCCTCTGCTATTATATCTCTAAATCAGAAAGCCATAGATGCTACTAATGTAATTAATGATAAGTAAAACACTATATAGCTGTTGCTAAATAAGTGCATTGATAATGCTCCATTCACTGTTACTGTAAATAAAGCAATACTTGTATACAGTGGTCAAGGAGATGGTGACACTAAATGGAATGGATGATCCTGAAAATTACTTCTTATTAAATTTGTCATATATATTATATATTATAAATCTTGTAGTTTTGTACACAAGTTAAAAGCCCCTAAGATGAATCGAACATCTATCATAATATTAACAGTATTATGCTCTACCGTTGAGCTATAGAGGCTCAAGCAATAAAAAAAAATAAAGAGGCTAGCTTCGCTAGCCCATATACGAGCGAAGCTCGCATGGAGACTACGGAAAAGAGGTGATTCGAACACCTAAATGTATAAAACATAATACTTAGCAAATATCTTACCCTACCTATGGAAACTTTTCCTGCATTAGCTCCGAAAGGGCTAGCGAAGCTAGCCTTACCTCTCGTTTGCCTCGCAGTAATAGTGCAAGCTAAAAGCTAGCACTTCTCTATAAAAGCAAGCTAGCTGCTATGTATGCTATGTATGCTACTATACGAATTAGATCAGAATCGAACCGACATCTACTTCCGTGACAAGGAAGTCCTTTACCTAATTAAGTTACTAATTCTAGGAGACAAGAGATTCGAACTCTTAAAAGCAATAGCTATTGAGTTTACAGCTCAACCCTTCTTACCAATAAAGGAACCCTCCTTTATATAGGCGCTAGCTCGGAAAAAAAAAAGAGATTTTTTTTTCATGCTTGCGCTTATATTATATATATTTATGGTTAATATTAATTAATCCCGGGCAACTTCCACTACCCGAACCGTATTTCGACTTAACACTAATTAGAGCCACGCATACGAAGATTCCCAATAAAAGAATATATAAAACCTATTTGTTTTTTTTACTTGTTACTAAGAAAGCAAACTTATTGCGCATGCCCCTTTCAGCATGTGACGAGTGGTTAGTACCAATCCAAGGTCTATTCACCGTGACATGGTGATTCACGATTACTAGTAATTACTTATTCATATAGTCGAATTTCAGACTACAATCCTTAAAATTTATATCCTATTTTTTGAGATTAGCTTAAATTCACATTTTCGCATCTCTTTGTTTAGGTATATGTGGCACGTCTATAGCCCACAATATCAAGGCCATGATGACTTGTCTTTGTCCCCTTTTTCTTTCCAAATTTCCAGGACTGAATGCTTTATCGTAAATAAAAAAAATAAAGCCAGGGATTACGTTAATTTCATGGAAACCACAGTTTCACAACATTAACTGGAAACAGCCGTGCAACTCCTGTAATAAAATTATTCAAATTGTGGTAAGGTTTTTCGTGGATCATCGAATTAAACAACATACTTCACTACTGGTGTCAGAAACGGTCTAGTGATTTCAGTTCCTGCGTTGCCACATTACTCTTGAGGTGAAATGCTTACACTTTCATTTATAGACCAGATACAAAAATTTCTGCTGCACTATATATAAAATATATTATAGCGCGAAGCTATATAAGGAATGCGTTTTATAATAAATAATAGAAATGTATTATTATAATAGAAATATAGATCTAACCTATGGCATTCATCATTTACTGCAAAGACTACTTGGGTATCTAATCCTGTTTGTTCTCTGTGCCTTCGTCCTTCAACGTCAGTTTTTACATAGAGGGCTGCCTTCGCCTTTACAGAGTCCCTTTGGTATCACGAAATTTCATCTCTCCTCCTCAAGTACTGCCCTCTTACATAAAACTCTAGTCTTATACTAACATTTTATAAGCTATATAGACCGTCTGGGTACCCTTTAAACCTAATTAAGATGAATAACACTAGTCTCTTACGTATTACCGCGACTGCTGGCACGCAATTAGTCAAGACACGATATATATACTGTCATTATCAATATATAAACAAAGTTTCATTCAATTCTAATAAAATCTTTTCATATGGGACGGCCAGCCCTATGGTGTTATACAACTCGCCCTCACAATAAGACTTCTCTTAAAGGTATCGGGCTTGACCCATAGCTGTTTGCTCCCCATACTGGAAGACTTGCCACTTCTCCAAGTTGCCAGTTCAGCCGTTAGGCCATTGACCAAGATTCCTCACTGCTGTACTAACTTGCATTGGGGTTTTTTCAGACCCAATGTGGTCGATCAACCTTTCAGATTCGACTACGAGAGTTTAAGGCTAGTTAAGTCATCACCTTAACTACTACCTATCTCGAAGATATTTATTATCCTCTTAAAGCAGAAAAAAAAGAGCAAAAAAAAATATATAAGGGAGTCAACTTGCTGAGGGTTTCCCCCCCTCAACACTTGTCCTTGTCTATACCCTAATTTTTTTTTATTATATGTTTCCTTTATTTATTATGAAGGATTTACCTCCACTTTAAGGCCGGCGAAGAATATCATTATACTCACCTGTACACCACTTTTTAATTTATCAATTAAAACGTACGATTAGCATGTGTCAAGCACTTGGACAGCATTCAATCAGAGCCATCACCAAACTCAACTTTTACTTTTACTTTTTTTTCGGATATAGAACTATTCATATATCACTAATGGATCTAAATCCATTGACTAAGGTAAAAACATATAAGCTATTTACTGTGAATTTTACTAAAACAGATAATTTTCTATAAAATGCTAGTTGCTCGCGGTTTTTCATATAAATTATATAAATAATTTTGTATTATTTTCTTCCTATACATCATATAACTTTTATTAATTTCCTGGGTGCTAATTCCTGAAACGAATAGCGCCTTCAGGATAAATTGTTATTGTTCTTATAACTTTCCTCAATATAAACACTTAGTACTAATAACGAATAGCCCCTGGGGGGCGAGTAGACGAAGTCTAGTAAAAATAAAAAAAATAAAGTTCTTTATTTTTTTTATTGCTGGATTTTTTTCGTAGTACATATCCGGCGGAGCCGGATTAGTACTAGCAAGCTCTAGCTTGCTGAGTCCGTAGGACTACTAAAAATATTCGTAGGAATAGTCTAGTGGAGCTTTTGGAACTCCTGCCTACTCTTTCTTCGATATTTTTAGCCCGAACGAAGTTCCCTCCTCTGGTATTTTCGGAGGGGGCGAACGAGTAAAAAAAAAATATATTTTTTTTTTATAGAGAGCTTGCGTAGACGAAGTCTCACCCTACGGTAGACGAAGTCTCGAGCTAGCGCGATTTCCTATTCCCAGCGGGAATCGGAAGAGCTTGCGCGATTTCCTATTCCCGACGTAGCCGGGAATCAGCAAGCTCGTAAGAGCTTGCTTGCAGATTTTCATATCCTTCGGTACGCAAGCTAGCGCAAGCTCGAAAATACTAAATTTTTATCTTTTTTTTTATATAGGCATATTTCTTCGAAATCAGCCTAGCCAGCATATCCTTCGGATAGGGAGAGACTTCGTCTATCGCTACAAATATTAATGTAAATCTAATCCGTCTTTTATATAAGAACTAGATAGTACCACGAACACCTGCGCCTGGATGAAGGCTATTGCTAACTCTAAACCTGAAAAGGCTATAATAAATAATAAAGGTATTAATCCTAAAATGAAGAATATAAAACCAGAATTCATTATATTATAAACAAAACCACTTAATATGCTTAATAACATGTGACCAGCTGCTAATCTAAGACCTAAAGATACATTTCTGGCAAGGTATTTACACCTTTAAAGATGATATTTTATATTTATGCCCCTTGTTACGAAGTAACAAATCCATCCCACCCTCACAATTTAATTTAATAAACTGCTATGCTAAATACATTGATATTTTTCTTATACTAAACTCGTACAGCTTAATGTAAATCTAATCCGTCTTTTATATAAGAACTTGATAATACCACGAACACTTGCGCTTGGATAAAGGCTATAGCTAATTCAAGACCTGAGAATGCTATAATAAATAATAAAGGTATTAATCCTAAAATAAAGAAGATAAATCCTGAATTCATTATATTATAAACAAACCCACTCAAGATGCTTAATAGCATATGTCCCGCAGTGATATTCGCGGCTAATCTAAGACCTAATGAAACGTTTCTCGCTAGATATGATATGAACTCGATAGTCACTAATAAAGGTAAAAGTGCTAAAGGACAACCAGCAGGTACTAATAAAGAAAAGAATTTTAAACCATGTTTTTGGAATCCTAATATAGTTGCACCTAATACTATTGTGAAACTAAGAGCAAATGTTAACGCAAAATGGGCTGTAGAAGCAAAGCTGTATGGACAATACAGTAAGTCTTATAGACTTACCGCGGTGGACTATATCTTAATCACTTAGTTGTTATTTTAAAACTGTGTTAAGTGATCTTTCACACGTAGTCTCTGAGGATCCTACTCATAACGAGGCAGAAAAAAAAAATAAATAGAGCAGCTTTGCCTAGCCTGCTGAGACTTCGTCTATCCCGACGAAGTGGGGATACGCCTATTTTTTTTTTATCGCTTGTTATTTTGGTTTCCTGCTGATAGTTCATTGTTTCATCCTTTAAGATTTTCACCAGTATTGGTACCTAAAGGCATTAGAAGTTTCCAGCATATAGTGAAATTTATTATATTTTATTATTATTATTATTTATCTATGATATTAGAATTATCTAAACATTTATCTATTCTTCTATTGTTATTCTCTTTCTATTCATATTACTTTGAATTAACTTTATCTTTTCTAATCCTTCATCCGTTAAATGGGCTTTAGATTTTATTAGTTCGGCTATTTGTGCAAAATCTAAGTAATCATATTGTTTAATACCTAATAATGGATATTCGTTTAAGAAAGGTATTAGCTTATCATTTATATCTGAAAAGATTGTTACTAAGTATTGACCTTCATCACGTCCTGGTGATTTGTAATATCTACCACAGTTTAGATAAGTAGTTATATCCTTTAACAACTCTTCACCTTTAATATGTTGAGTCAATGAAAATCTTAAACTAACATTTCTATTATTTTGAGTTATAACTTGGAAACTTCCTTCAGCGTCTATAAATCCTCTAATTCAATTTAAGTTTTTAATCTTAACATTTAAAGTGTTATATCTTACTGAAGGTCTCACTACTGCTTTTGCAGTAGGGAAACTCTCTTTAAACTTATCTGATAGACCTCAGTTTAATGAAGCTTTAATTCCTACTAACTTCAATATACCCTTTAGAGATAAATGCTCTTTATTCTTTATTATAGCTATAGCTTGCTTAAATAAAAGATAATCAGCTCTCTTTTGAGATATTAAAGGATAACTATCAAAATGATCTGTGATTATTTGTAAATTCTTTAAAGAACTTACACGATATTGCATAGAATCAACTCCATGTTTATAGATCTTTCCTGTTTTAAAAGTTCTTTGAATAGCTTCTAATAATTTAATATCTTTATTATGTAAAGATATACTAAAGATAGGCTTAACTTGTCAACCAGTTAAGCTTCTGTCTTTTTTAAATATAGAAAGCGAGAAACAACCTTCTCCATCTACAAACCCTGTAAGATAATCAGGATTAAGGTAGAAGGTGTTTTTATTGTTAAAACTATATCTAGGACTATCCTTAGATATGTTTATTTGTGTATCTGGCTGAGAGTCAGAGTTAAGAGAAGAATATGATTGTACTTGAAATATAGGTTTACTATGTAATCCTGATACTTCAAACATGTTTGAGATAAATAATGATAAAATATAAAGGCTCCTGTTAACCATACCCATTAAATTATTTATTAATATAAATATAAATAAAGTATATATAAATGGGAAATAAATTTGACCATTTTTAGGGTTTATTTGATTTGTAACTATATTATGTATAGTTACGTATAATGATTCTTGAGCTATTGATCAGTTATTACTAACTAATTTATTATAGTTAGTTGAAACTATACTTAAAACTAATATAATTAAAGCTCCTATTGTTAAATATAATCCTATGTTAGTTAAAGATAGATGTAAGTTACCACCTAAAACTTCTAAATTTAATATGTCTCTTATTTCAAATTGATCTAAAGGACTTCTTATTTCTTTAGCTTGCGCAAAGAATAAATTTTGTTTTTCTATAGAAAACATCTAGTAGTATTATTACTACTATAATATATAAATCTTTAAAAAGCTAAATATTGGCAAAATAGGTATGAGCTTGCTAGCTTTTAGCTTTAGCTGTAAGCTAGCTAAGAGCGAGATATGTATAGCCTTCTATGAAGAGCTAGCGCCCTCCTCCCCTTAATATATATTATATTTTATTAATAAACATACGTGATAAGAATAAACGCACTATTCTTGGTAATATGTATTTAGATAATACGTATAGAATAAATACTATTATAGCAAAAGCAAATACTACTTCATTCATATAATAAAAAGGTACTAATTGTGGCATATTAATTTTGATTATGATAATTATAATACGTGCACAACGCGTCACTCGTAGGTAAATAAAAAGTATATAAGAGCGGACTTCGTTCTAGCTAGCTTGGCTATAGGTTTGCTAAAGCTAACCTTATATACTATATATTAAACTATTCATAGAATAATCTAATACGTTTAAAATTAAAGAAGGATATACACCCAATACAACTGTAAATAATACTAATATAAATAATAAAATAAATTCTCTTTTATTTACATCGTATATACTTTCTTCTATAAATCTAGTGAAAGAACCTCCGAAAGATATTCTATTAAACATATATATAGTGTAGGCTGCAGAAAATACTACAGAAGAACAAGCGAAAACACCTAATACAGGTAATCTTTCTATTATACTATAAAGTGACATAAATTCACCTACAAAATTTAAAGTTAATGGAGCACCACAATTACCTAAAGCTAATATAAAGAATAATATAGCAAATATAGGCATTAATTGAGTAATTCCTCTATAAAAATATATAAGTCTAGTACCTGTTCTATCGTATAATATTCCACCTGCACATATAAATAAACCACTTGACACAAACCCATGGGCTAAACCTAATATCACACTTCCTTCTAATCCTTGCATAGTATTACTAAATACTCCTATTAAATAAACTGAAGCGTGACAGACTGAACTATATGCTATTAGTTCTTTTACATCTGTTGTTCTTAGTGTACTAAAACTAGCATATATAATTGTAATTACCGCTATAGTAAATACAACAAAAGTATAATCTAAAGAAGCTTTAGGTAATATAGGTAATATTAATCTAAATACACCGTATAGACTTAATTTTAATACTATTGCGGCTAATACAATACTTCCACCTAAAGGAGATTCAACGTGAGCTTTTAATAATCAATTGTTTAAAAATATTGTAGGAGTTTTTACAGCAAATGATATAAATATTCCTATAAATAAGAATATTTGAGTTTTATATTCAAAATTTAGTTTAAATAAAGTATCAAAATCTGTACTACCCATTATAGAAGATGTACTTAAAATCGACAGTAGTAAAAACAAAGAACCTCACAGCGTATATAAAAATAAATAGTAGCTCGCACTTACTTTATTATCTGATCCATATAAACCTATTAATATAAATAAAGGAGGTAATATAGATTCAAAGAATATATAGAATGACATTATGTCTAAGCTCATAAAAACTGCTAATAATAATGTTTCTAATAATAACATAATTATTAAATAAGATTTTACATTTTCTTTTATAGAATCTCAATTAGATAATAATGCTATAGGCATTATTATTGTAGTCAATAATATAAAATATATAGAGATACCATCTACACCCAAGTAAATGTCGAATAGTTGTACATTGTAGTGTTCTTGTACAAATTGAAATTGATTAGTACTGTTATTAAATAAAATAAACATAACTAATGATATAATTAAATTTATAACACTAGTAGTAAGCGCAATCGTTTTAGTAAATAACTCTGAATTTTTATATGATCCTGAACTAGCTACAACCATTGTCCCTAGTAGAGGTGTAATAATTAACGAGGATAATAACATATGTTGAAGATTGATATTTATTGCTCTTCAAATAATTTACTATGTCCGCCTATATACATGTGTCTCATGGCCTTTATGATAAAGAGTATGCTATTGATACTCTTTATCATAAAGAGTTAATACAGCAGTAGCTGCTTGTTCTACCTCCACTATTCCTGCCTTAGCTTGCTGCTATGCACTTATCCATATTCCCGAGCTTCGCCCCCCGAGCTTGCTGGTCCGTAGGACTAGGGGGCGAAGCTCGGGAATATGGGATCGGGAATCGGGAATAGCCTAGCAAACAATAATATTGGTAGAACGCTTATATATAATACCATCCATATTCCCGAGCTTCGCCCCCCCCTGAAGAATGCCACCCAGTGGGAGGCTACGCCGGGAATCGGGAATATGGATTAACTCTATGTGTTTGCTGAGTCCGGAGGACTATATTCTTCTGGCGCAGTATTTTTTTCTACGTTATTCCCGCCGAAGGCGGGAATCAGCAGGCTCTAAAATTACTAAAATTACTAAAACATGTTCACATTTACTACAGTTATTCCGAATATATATAATAAACAAGGAATTAATATTATAAAAGCAAATAAAATAGGTAATAACACAGTTCAACAGAATGACATTAACTGGTCAAAACGTATTCTAGGGAATGAAGCTCTTACCCAGATAAATATAAATACCATTATTGAGCTTTTTATACCTAAAGTTATACTATGTAAAAAGCCATCTACAGAAGAACTAGTCAAAATTCCTCTTAATTTAAAATATTCTAAAGATGTAATTCAGTTTATATCGAAAATATATGCATATATATAATTTAATAAGTCAAATCAATATACAATGTCAAATTCTAATAAATAACCACCTAAAAATAAAATACTAGTAAATATACACATTAATACAATACTAGCATATTCAGCTAAGAAGAAAAAGACAAATATTACTGCAGCGTGTTCTGTCATAAATCCACTTACCAATTCAGATTCCTTATACTCAAAATTATTAATTTATAGGTTTAAATATGTACATGTTTTTATAGATTAGTTCATTATTTAAATACATAGCTTGCTGAGTCCGTAGGACTACTACAGTTACTTTAGATATATTTAAATAATTAGCTAATTCTACATTATTATCAAATTTTTTGATTAGATTATCTTCTAAATCGAAGATTCCTACACCATTTGAATATTTATTTCTTTTTTTTGCCATTAATTTTTTAGTTTCATCACTATGTATTCTACCAAACATAGGATTTAACTCACCGGGTTTACTTATTAATTCTAATACTTTTTTGCTATGACTTTTACCAAACATAGGATGATTAGTTTTATCTTTATAGCGTTCAATCATTTTCTGTATAGCCTCATCCGTATGTTTATAACCTAACATACTTGAAGCTTCTCTTTTCATATTATAAAGAGTAGAAAAATCCAACGCTTTTATGTAACTAGTAGGCGAAGCCCCTAATTCAGTTAAACTTTCATTACTTAATATTTTAGTCTCATAGCTAAAATATTCATAAATAATTCAATTGAACTTATCTAATCCATATTTGTCAAAAGCTTTTTGTATAGTCCTTCGGACTCAGCAAGCTCTTAAATTCGACTTTTTATTGTTTAAATGTTCATTAAGTCTAATATAAAAATCTTTAGCGCTTCCAATATATTGTTTACCATTAACAGTATTAATAAAGGAGTAAATACCCCCCTTATTCTTTAGAATTTCTTTATAAGAATCTACGTAACCTTTATCGTGCAAGGTTCTTATAACTAGTACAGGGGTAGGGTTTACTGTTGGTATATTAATTGAAGGCGAACTTGCGTCTGAGTAAAATCTTTTGGTTATTTTAAGGGTTCCGCCTTGCTGGCTAGAAAATAAATATTTATTAGTGTAGTTACACATACATATTGCCTCCGGAGATTTAACTCTAGAGGGTAATAATTTTGAATTTATTAATCTTATATTTTCATATAAGTCTGGACTATACCTTATTTAATATCGAGCTTGCTCGATATTAAATGATCACATCTAGTCTCTGAAGATTCAACTTAAGTTGATTACCTGCTGATTCTCTTAATTAAGAAATTCCAGCAATTTGTGATCTTTAAAGAGGCCAAATCTGGTTAAATAGCCTCTGCTAAATCAAATGGTGCACGATTAGTCTCTGCCACAGAACCTATAAAGAATATTATTAATATACAGAATAGAGGTAAAGCTAATCATACTATTTTTTGGAATTGTACATTTATATTTAAATTTAAGCTATTTGTTATCATTATTATTATTAATAATACAGAACTTAACACTAATTCATAACTAATTAATTGAGCTGTACTTCTTAAAGATCCTAAGAAAGCATACTTACTATTAGCACTTCACCCGGCTAATAAAATTCCATAAGTAGCTAAACCTGAAACAGCTAACATATACAATATTCCTAATTCCATATCCCCTAATGATAGTCCAGGACCGTAAGGAATAACTGCATAACCTAATAAAGCAAATATTAATGTCACTATAGGTCCTAAGAAAAATAGTATTAAATTAGCTTGTGTAGGAGCTACATATTCTTTTAAGATTAATTTTAAAGCATCTGCAAATGCCTGTAAAAGACCGTAATCAATTGTGTTATAAAGATTTTACTCTTAATCCATCTCTCACAAGATGGTTCAGACTATGTTTTCTTCTAATTTTTTTTTATAATGAGTATCCCTGCGGGATTAGCAAGCTCGTATTTCTGTCATACTATTACAAATTAAATTAGAAGGAGAATACTGAAGTATTTATATAAAAATACTCTTTAGTCGTTGAACGTTCTTATTAGTAATAATAAGCTTCGCTTCAAGTTAGCTTAACAGCTTTTCTTGAAATTCATCCTCTGTTTACCTTAATTTAGTTAAAAATAAGGGGGACTAAACGGGTTTTAATCCTACTGCGTTAGGACCAAGTCTTCTTTGCATACTTGCCATAGTTTTTCTTTCCGCTACAGTTACATAAGCTACCACTAATAAAGCGGGTAACATTAATATTATATTTTCAATTATTGAAATAATAGTAGGAGAATAATTCATTTTTTTTTTATTTGCTAGTGCTCCGAAGGAAGCACTACATCTTTCTTTGTTAATGTGTGCTAACTCACTAGGCTGATTTCTATAGCTAGTAGGAGGCAGGAAGGAGTAATATCCCAGCTACGCAGGGATCCGCAAGCTCTAAAATAAAGTTATTTATTTTAGAGCTTGCGTAGACGAAGTCTCTCCGTGTAACGAATATTACCCCTCCCCTAATTCCGGCTCAATATCCCTCCGGGATTAGGAGTCAGAAACCACTAAAAATTTTTCTAGATTGCGAGCTAGCGCCGTTGGCGATTTTCATATCCATATCCCGAGCTTGCTGTAGACGAAGTCTCTCCCTCCGGGGGCGAAGCTCGGGATCCGCAAGCTCGAAAATACGGCGCATGCTCGTCCCTAAATAGAGCTTGCTAATTTCTGATCCCGCCGAAGGGGGGATATGAAATATCAAACTAGAAATAAGCTAAGCATAAATATAGTAAGCTAGCTATGTTTTATTTTGTTTTGTTTAATCTTATAATATTAATAATACTAAATTAGTGTACGAAGCAGTAGCCATATTCCCGATTCCCGATTCCCCATTCCCGATTCCCGATTCCCTATTCCCGGCTGCGTAGCTGCCGGGAATAGGGAATAGGGAATTAGGGAATTCGGGAATTCGGGAATTCGGGGGAGGAGTAGACGAAGTCTAGAGCTTGCTAATTCCTCCGAAGGATGGAATAGTCTAGGGCGTAGCTCTAGACTTCGTCTACTAGATAAATAACAGAAGAATAAAGCTAAAGTTAGAGCTATTAATGTTTATAAGAAGCATTTAATCTCTTAAATTCATTGACTTTATCTAATATTTGCGAAGTATAGTTAACATTTTCTTTCTTTAATTTACCTTCTATTTCTAATCCTTTCTGTAATAAATCATTTATTTCTTGACCACGTGTTGTTATTAAACGATCAATAATACTTATTCTTCTACTAAATTTATCTGCATCAGTGTCCGACATAGTACCAGGAACATCTAATGACATATTACCGCCTGCATCTGTTATAACATTTATATTATTAGTCAAGATGATACTGTGAAATTGACTTATAAAATCAGAAAGTTGAGGTAATAGTTCATTAATCTTTAAAGTTATATCTGTAAGCTCTACCGGTGAAACCGTACTTTTTAACGGAAGATTCACAAAGACATGAGGTCTAGGTATATCTATATCTTTATATGTTAAAAGATTAATTAATTTTAGGGCTTTTGCCTTCATATTTTTTATTGTTGTAATTTAATTATAATACGTGCACAACGCGTCACTCGTAGGTAAATAAAAAGTATATAAGAGCGGACTTCGTTCTAGCTAGCTCTTATATACTATATATTAAACTATTTATAGAATAATCTAATACGTTTAGTTTATGGCAAGGAGGAACTTTGTTCTAGGCGAGCTTGCGTAGACGAAGTCTCTCCCATCCATATCCCGAGCTTGCTACGCAAGCTAGGGATCAGGAGGGAATACTAGTAAAAAAAAATAGGGTGGCATTCTTCCGTGGAACGAATCGAGCTTGCTGGTCCGTAGGACTACCGACCCCTTACTCGAGGGCGAAGATGCTCTCCACGAATAGTCCCAGCCTACGCGCACACAAAAGAGTAGCTTTAGCTGGCTATTTTTTTTTATATCTAAGCGTACTCCTATTTATACGAAGTCGTACCCTCCTTCTATAATTCGTGCTTTAGCTTTATAGCTTTAGCTAAGCCAGCTAAGCTAGATATTAAATATTATGATCTAGAAGCAAAAATAGCCGATAAAAAAATTTTCTTTATTGATTTAATAGACTACTTATTATCTTTATAATATAGATTTCTCTATACCTATCTCATCTTAGACTCGAACTAAGATCTAAATATTAGAAGTATTCTGCTCTGCCATTGAGCTAATGAGACTTAAATCTAGCTTTTCATGTATACGAGGAATCGGCCTTGCCCGATTCCCTAACGAAGTGTACCCCTAACGAAGTGTATCCTAATTCGGGAATTCGGGAATTAGGTAATACGAAAAGCAGGCTATACAACTAATTAGCAAGCTATATAAAGCTAGGAATATTATACGTACTATGTAGCGTTAATATACCCAGCGAGTAGGCAGGGAGGCTAACTTCGCTAGCCTCCCCCTAATTCCCGAATTCCCGGAGGGAATATGGCGCTAGACTTCGTCTGGCGGCGCGAACGAAGTCCGCTCTAAAAAAATATATTTTTTTTTATTCGTCTAATCCCGACGAAGTGGGGATATTCGCCGGGAATATGGTTACTACTTTGTTATGAAAAGCTAGATATAAATAGGCGTACGGCGTACTACGTACTGATTTTAGCTTTGTAAAGGTAGACTTACAAATGCATGAGGTTTTGGTGGGCTTGATAATCCTCACTCTAAACTAGTGTAGCTTCTATTTAAATTAGCTTGTAATACGTCTGTGTAGAATCCTGGAGTTAATCAAGGATTTCTAGAAGCCACTTTTCCTTCTACTAATTGTGAATATACAATATATAAGAATAATCATGCAGCTATTACACTTACTATAGAACCTATACTACTTATTAAATTTCAACCTGCAAAAGCATCAGGATAATCACTAATTCTTCTAGGCATTCCTTGTAAACCTAAGAAATGTTGAGGGAAGAATGTAAGATTACATGTTGTGTGGACTATATATTGATTATTTTAATTAATTAAAATAACCTCCTTCGTGAAGTCTCTGAGGATCCTACTAATAACATGTGTTGTTACTTTGGTTTCCTGCTGATTGTCTAGATACACTTAAGATTTTTACTTATTTAATAAGTACTTAAGCTTTATGAGAGTTTCCAGCATATAGAAGGATTGGGAGGGGCTAATCAAATTAATTTTGTTTAGGGATAGATTGTATTAATCAATCTTCACCATTAAGAGTTATTCATTCATTTTTATCCATATTATTTTTTACAAGAGTTCATCTAACTTTGAAGTGTTGTCTAGCTCCATTTATGGAAGGGAAAATCAATTCTTCACCTTGTCTATTATAACAATAGACGAATTTACCTCCTATACCATATTGAGGAGCTAATGAACCTTTCAATCCTTTACTTGGATGGCTATTTTCTGTATAAAAATACTTTATACTGTCACTAATAGCTTTCTTTGTCTCAGTTGAAGTCACACTACCAAACTTAGGATGATTCTCTTTGCTTAGTTTTTCTTTTAATTTAGTAATTGTGTCGATACTATGTTTGTGTGCGCAAGCTACTAATGAATTGCCGATTCCCTCCGGGAATACTACAGTTAAAACATTATATTTAGGTGTATAATGATCAATTCATTTTTGTTCTAATATTAAACAAAGATCTTTTTCACATAATTCTATAATTGCCAAAGAAAAATTATCTAAACCATATTTTTTCATAGCTCTAATTATAACTAACTTAGATGGTTTTTGTGAGTTAGTATAGTAATAATAACTAACCATTCTGCTAGTTAAATTTGTGCTACTACCTATATATAAATCATTAGTAATGTTATTTATAAACAAATAAACACCTGATTTTTTTCTTAATTCTTTATATATATTTCTTTTTTCTTTGTTAACATTTTCAAAAAATAATTCAAACTCTTTAGGATCAAACTGAGAATTTCTACGCTTTGTAGAAAATCATCTATGTAATCTATCCTTCATTACAAAAGTACTTCCCTTTAGAAAAACCCCTATGAATAAAAGTCAGAATTGAACTTTAGCTAAATTTAAGTTATAATTTAAACCTAATATTTTAGGTATTCAGAAGTATCAACCAGCAAACATTGCGAATACAGCTCCCATACTTAATACGTAGTGGAAATGCTATTTTTAGTATTTAATAAAATTGTGGACTATATCTTTACCTGTAATTAATATGTTATTTATTTTCAGGAGCTTGCTCGTCCTCCTGATCCCTAAGGGATATGGATGGACTAGGGCTAACCCCCAAATGTTTGGTAACAAAAGGTACTTTATATCATAAAGGGTTATTATATTTAATTCAATTAATCATGAAATCTGAGTATATTTTATGTTCTATACTACCTTTAGGTGATGTTTTATATCCCCTAATTTCTATGAAAGGTTTAATTTTACTTACTCTGTAAAATTTAATATCAGAATATAATCTATTATGCATAAAGTAATCATATATAAATAACATATTATTAACATTTTGAAATTTAAAGGTTATAGATGAGAATTCTTTTTCTAGCGAAGCGCGCTGATCCCTTTGGGATAAGGAGTTTGATCTTTTACGTTTAATAATAGTAGGTTTAGAATTTAATAGAGTATTATCAAAATTTAACTTGGAAGAATATTCATTATATTCAAATTCCAAATTACATTCTATTCTATTTCCAGCATAATTAAATACTATAGAACCGTCAGTATCTATTAAACCTGCATAATAAGGATCATATAATTTTATATTATAATCAGCTTCAATATAATCTAGATTGTATAAAGCACAAGCTTCTTTAAAACCTGGTACTTTAAGTCTGATTAATCCATTAATATGTTCTAAAATATATTTCATCTCTTCTTTTGTAGATACTATATATATTGAATAAGGTTTATTTTTATCTGCTCTAATTCTACCTATATGTAAATAATTTTGTATGTGTGTTAAAATTCTAATATCTCTATTATGTAATTTTATTCTGATTTGTTTAAGAACTCTTTGTTTATTAGTAGAATTTGTTCTAATATCAAAATTTCCATCCCCATCTATTATACCGGCAAATCAATTTCAAAATTTATAATCTTCAGTATCAGGTAACTGACGTATAGTCTCTGAGAATCCTTTTCAGTTTTCTGCTGATTGTGTATTCATAAGTTCAGAACTTATTGCTATATTGTTATTTTGACTATTTAAAAGAAAAATATTCTTACTAACATCTAATTTATAAAGATAAGCCGTATAAATAAATAGTAAACAATATGCAAATAATACAGTTTCCAGCATATAGTCAGTTGCAAAATAGCACTTAAAAGAAGATATACCATTCAGGCCCATTTGAGCAACTACATAATAAGTATCGTGGAAGGCTATATCAAGTGAAGCATTAGCTAACACAACACCACTCACGTGTATGTGTTCGATTTAATTATATTAGTTACTTCTATGGTAACTAAATAAGTACCCATTGTACGTAGTATTTTTTTTCAATATTAGATCTTATTGTATCATGAGAAATATTTAAAGCTTTTGCTGCAGCCAGTATTCCATCATATTTTTGAAGAAATTCTCCATCTTTAAATACAAAGATGGCTTTTCTAATATGTTTTTGACTCTTCATTTTTTCTATTAAACTCATATACTCAATAGAATCAACCTCCATTAAAGGTTTATCGTTTTCATTAAAGAGTTGATTGGATATATATCAAGAAGATCTAAATAAAGATTTATCTGCCATAGCTCTCTTTAAAGCTATACTAATAGAAGAACTTCCTAATTGTACTGCAAGTGATCTTAAAGAAGGAACTATAACTAACAGTGTTTTAAATTCATCGTAAATATATACAGAGGCTGAAGATCTACTCTTTGAAATTCTTAACTTAGTGTATTGCAGATGTGGGACGCCTATATTTCTAGCTGCTTCCTTCACTGCATTATATTCAGGTTTAATTAATTGAATTCAAAAAGTTTCTCTTTCTTCTAAGTTATGTACATTTAAATCTACTTTCTCTAAAACAATGAAAGCAAAATTAACAAGCCCGTATTTTATAATAGCACTTGAAATAGGTCTTCCTTTTTGTGCAGCAGCCAAGGCCAAATTAAAATAGTTATATAGTCTAGTTTTAATTGATCTTGAGCTTCCTACATAACATTTACCATTCAATTTATTAACTATCATGTAAATATATCCTGTTTTATCTTCTTTAAACTCTTTATATAAATCTTTTCTATCTTTATAGAAATTTTCGTATATTTTCAAGGCCTTGTTAGTAGGCGAAGCCCTTAATCTATCCAAAGCATTAAGTATATTTTTATTTAATAAAATAAATGAAACCAAAAATAGTAATATACCACTCACTGTCGTTTCATTAGGTCAGTGATCCCCTAATGGGTCTATTTATAATTTTTAACCGAATAAAATACATTAATCATTTAATCTTTCATAACTAAATATGTAACCATTATAACAACCCCCTATTTTAGCATATTTTTTAATTGTACTATGACTAATATTTAAGTCTCTTTGTGCATCCGTTACTCCTTCATACTTACGTATGAAATTTTTATTAGTATCGTACACAAATATTCCTTTTCTAATATGACTCATATTATTAATATCTAATATTAATTCTTTACATTCTTTATGTGTTCAATTAGATATTAAAGGATTATCACTTATATTATAAGGTATATTGGTAAAATATCATTCACCTCTAAATATAGTTTGCTCTCTTATAGCCTCAACAATAGTAGAGTGATTAGATTTAATTAAATGAGCTAAAGATGAAACGGAAGGGAAAATAACCAATAAATTTTTAAAGGAATCATAAATATAAACAGGATAAGCTGATTTAGCTTCTATCATTCTTACTTTACTTTCCATAGAATGACTTTTATTATAAAAAGGGTTATTTTCACCTGTTAAAGCTTTAGCTATTAAACCTTTAGTTGTATCACTATGTACTCTATTACTAGCCAATTCTGATAATAATTGTTTAGTTTCTTCTGTATGCTTATATCCTAAAGAAGAATAACCTTGCTTTAATACATTATAATAAGGCAATATAGATGTTATAAAATAAGTCTCTCTAACAGTTAAAACCTGGGGTTCTACATACTCCACTATTAGTAAAGTAAAGTTAGATTGACCATACTTAAGTAAAGCTTTTACAATGGGCATATTAGCATTTTGTCTACTTTTTAAGAAAGTATTGTTAAGATAATTTTTCATTCTAGAAGCTAAGTTAATAGAACTACCTATATAAGAATGCCCGTTTATGTTATTTATTAAACAGTAAATCCCTGATTTATCTTTTTGTTCTTTTAAAATAGAAGATCTATCCTCTTTAAATTGAGAATATATCTTTAGTGGTGCTACTGACGAAGTGTATCCCGCCTTCGGCGGGAATACAGCTAAAGCTACGAAATTTTTTGTATTATCTTCTTTACTAGAAGTTGAGTAATGGTTACGTAAGCTATAAATAGTTTTTGAATTAAAACTATTGTTACTAAATGAAGAGGCGGAGCCTATTAATGCATTTTTATTTCACGGACTATATCTTCTCGTAAATATATTACGAGGATCGCGTGTAGTCTCTAAGGGTCCTACTAAAGCATTAAATACCCGTAGGTTCCCTGCTGATTGTTCAAAATTATACATTGTCACTGAATATAATTCTAGTAGTATAATTGTCAGAAGTTCCCAGCATATAGCGATCTTTAAAGGGAGAGCTAAGTGGTTTTTTATTAACCCTCCTATTGTAAACATAAATACAAAACCTAATGAGAATAACATAGAAGGTGTCATTTTTATAGATCCTCCATAGCAAGTAGCTAATCATGAGAATATTTTTATACCTGTAGGTACAGCTATTATTAATGTAGCTGCTGTAAAGTAAGCTCTTGTCGAACTTAGTAATTTGGACAGTATCTTAATTTAACGTAATATGTTAAATTTCTTGCGTGCTTGTCTCTGAGGATCCTTTTGATGAAATACTTTTAATTTTTTTGATACCTTTCTCTTCTAAATGTTTACCCTCTGTTATCATAATATAAACTTTTCTAAATTTAATATAATCTACATATTTACCAGCAAAAATATTATATTTATCAAAGTAATTAATTAAATGAGCTGCAGTTTTATATCCTGTACTTTTATAACATCATACACCTGTATGATATTGAGAAAGATTACCCATTTCTAATTCATTATATAATAATCTTAAAGGTAATACATCATTTTGCTTTAAAGAAAATTCTAATCTTATACTATATCCAGCTTTGTGTGTTTTACTTTTTACAACACTTATATGGAAACATCCATCAGCTTGAGTAAAACCCGCCAATCAATAATTATCTAAAGATAAAGACATTAAGGGAGGTAATATATTAATATTAAAATCTTCACTATAATTATGTTTAATTAATTGTTCATATTTATAATTACTTACAAATTTCCCATTAATTAAAGATAAAATAATAGATAAGCCTTCTTTATTTTTACAAATATATCTCACAGCTTTTTTATCTTTAATTTTATATATATTACCGTGACCTATACGTTTTTTAATAAGGTAAGCCAAAGATGAATCATTTTCGGAAAACACTATATGTAGTTCTTTCTTACCGAATCAACCATCACCTTCTATTAACCCAGCTAAAAAATAACCAAGCTCTTCATCATTAAGATTACTATTATGAATAGGGACATGCTCAGATATTTTAGGTAATTCAAATCATTTATTATAAGTATTTTTAGTAGCGGCCTTAGCCATTGTACTAAAACAAAAAAAGTTTCCTGCTGATTGTCTTGTTAAATATAAGTAGATTGTGCCTAACGCTATAAAAACGAGTGGACTACTTAATCAAGAGTTTCCAGCATATAGCAAGATTTTTACCGTGAACACAAGTTTATCCACGTCTAATCCAACTGTGTACATGTGATGCCAAACCGTTAATAAATATTTTTTTTATTTACCCATACAAGGTGCTAGCTCTGTATGCTTCTTTCACAAGAAGTGTCGGACTATATCTTCATCTTTGTAGCGATTAAAAAAAAAATAATAAATTATTTTTTTTCTAGCGCCGCTCCTACTTTATTTGTCGTACTATTATTTAAATTAATTTGTTTTTGCAGAGTTCTTACTTGTGATAATCCTTCATCAGTTAAATGTAATTTATTATACACTTGGTTATGAACAATTAATCATTTTTCAAAAGAAAAAGCTTTTTTAGTTTGTAATGGAAATAATTTAAAGTATACTATCACATCATGCAATGCTTTAAATCCGGTAGCTGTATAACGATAAACATCCTTAGTTCCAGATCTTAATGTTACTTTACCAAATCCAAATAATTCGTATACTTTATTTAGTATAACACCATCTTTTTGATCTAATATATAACGCATTTTTATAACATGACCTAATGTATATCTAGAGTTAGCTGTAATAGATACATTAAAGCATCCTTCAGCATCAGTAAACCCTGATAATCAACCATCCTGTAATGTAACTGGAACAGGAGTATTATTTAACTTTATAGTTTCAGAACCAAAACGATTATTTAAAGCATTAACTCATAGAGCTAATTGTTTAATTCTATGGCTTTGAGCTATATTACCATTAAATAATAAAGCTAAAAGTAAAATATGTGAAGGGTTATCTACCATTCATCTATAAAAATCATTATTTTTTCCACTCTTTCCTTGAGGAAAATGTTTAACAACACCTATGTTAAATTTAAATTGTATTTTATGAAGTATATCACTTTCTTTTTGAGTAAGAACAAAACGAACTCTTTTACCCTCATCGTAGGTTTGAATAGCTCCATCCCCCTCTGCAAACCCAATAAATCAAGTTAATCATTCATCAGATAAAGGGTCTTTATTTTTAAATAATGTATTATAATAAATATGAAATGCGGAAAATTTAAAAGATGTTTCGCGTGTAGTCTCTGAGACACTCTGTTTGTTATCCTTTAAGGAATACAGGGACAGATTGTCTGCTGATTGAGTATAGCTAATTAGATTTTTACCATACAAGGTACTAATTAGCACTAAACTGTTCCAGCATATAGCGAAATTAATTGTACTCCCTATATCACTATAGGGTGAAGCCATAACACAACTTCATACTATAAATCCTAGTATTCCTATAGACATCATAGCATAGCGATATTTTACGTAAATAAAGTATTATTTTAACCTATTAGAATTCATCTCTAAGTTTAAACTTTTAATTTTATTTAAACCTTCACGAGTTAAATGGGTTTTCGACTTAATAATAGATACACATTCTTTAAAACAAAGATAATCTTGCTGTTTTAAATTTAATAACGGATAAGTATCAAAATGAGGTAAGATTTTTTCTACTATAAGAAAAAAATCTTGTACGTAAAAGTCACATCTAGGTGTAGCTTTATTAGATCTTACTCCTACAGAACCACAATCAAAAAATTTTATGAATAATTTCATTAGCTCTAAGTCTCTAATGTGTTGAGCAATGTGAAATCTACAAGATACTTTTTCTGAGATTACATAATCCTTAGCAGATCTAATGTAAATAGAAAACCCTCCATCCCCCGCTACAAATCCAGATACTCACTGAGGATGCAAAGTTTCAGGTAAAAACGTATCCGGTTTATCCGCAGGTATAATATTAGGATAGTATTTTTGAACCTTTTTGGACACTCCAGTGTTTATATATGCATAATAAGAAAGTACTTTTAAAAATCCTTCCTCACTTAGATGCTCTTTGTTCAGAATAATTTCTATAACCTTTGATCATAATAAAAAATCTAGAGCTTTTTTACTCATAAGAGGGTACTCTATAAAATGAGGTATTATATTATCTTTTATGTAGTTTACATTAGTTACTCTGTATATAGAAATTTTTTTATCTGATCTGTTATATACTTGTCCTACACCAAAAAAAGACTTAATACTTACCAAGATTTGTTCATCTTTTTCGTGTAAATTTATTTCAAAGGAAACTCTAACTTTTCGTTTTAGATCCTCAGATACTTCTATTATTGTAGAAAAACAACCCTCAGCGTCTACAAATCCTGTCACCCAATTAGGATCTAGTTTATGTAAACGATTATCAATAGAGTAATTTCTTTTAAATACTTTATTTACAGGTACTGCATTATTAAACGATCTTCGAGTACTTTTATAAAATATTGGACTATATCTTAATCTTTCAGATTGAAAGATTCCCCTCGTGTAGTCTCTGAGGTTATAAAAAATAAAATATATAAAGAGAGTAATCTCCTTTATAAACAATATAAATTTATTTACCTGCTGATTGCTCATTGTAATATCCTTAAAATTTTCACTGAAATACTTATTATTTCTAGTATTTAAGATGTTAGAGGTTCCCAGCATATAGAGGGGTTTTACGTAATTATTAATTAACGTAGGCCAATTGACCATTCCTATGTACCCAAATATTGGTTTATTTGAATTAGTTGAGATAGTTGTACTAATTATACCGAAAGCTGGCACGATTAATATATAACATTAATTTTGATTAATTTAATAGTCGTAAATAAAACATAGAGTTAGTCCTACTAATATTAGGAAGTTTAACTTAATGTCTAGATCTATTATAATTAATACTCAAAGATTTACATCTTTGTTAGGACTCTATCTTATACTGAATTTCTATTCATAGAAATTTTGAATTTTCTTATTTTATCTAACCCTTTTTCCGTTAAATGATCTTTTTTTTGTATAAGTAAATAAGCTTTTCTTCATTTAAGATAATTAATATGTTTACTAGATTGTAAATGAAAATGATCAAAATAATTAATCACCTTTTTAGCTGAACCAAAACTAGTTGATCCATAATAATAAGTACCCTGACTTGATCTATAACCTATATTACCTCCAAAAAATTCCTTTAATAATAACAATATAGGATTATCTTTTTTAGCGGAGCGTACTACTTGGTAATTTAATCTAATTTCAGGTCTAGGCTTATCATCTCTAGTAATAATTTTTATTTGAAAACTAGCATCTGCATCCGAAAATCCGGCTATTCAATGATTATATAAATTATTAGAATCATTTATTTTAAATTCTAGATTTTCTTTTGCATATGTAGGGTAAGCTAATATATTATTAAGAACTTGATTAAATTTATTTAAAGTTCTCAATTTACCATTAATTAAATTAATTACTCTAAATAAACCTTCTTTGTTAGATATAATATATAAGTAAGCATTTTTATCTTTAACTTTTTTTACATTACCAAATCCTATTACTTCTTTTATATAATAGGCTAATTTAACGTCAGGTGAACTAAATACAATGACTAATTGTTGTTTAGTAGCTTCGCTACTAAAATGCCCATCTCCATCTATCAAACCAGCTAAATAATGCCCAAATTGTTCATCGTTTAGGGGTTTTAAATGAGTAGCCACATGAATAGAAATATTTTTTATTGTTTCAGTATTGTCGCATATAGTCTCTGAGGTTCCACTTTTAAGGTTAACCTTAAAAGTGTTACCTGCTGATTGACTTCATTGTTTTAACTTTTTTACTATATCTTTGAAAGGGGAGTATTTAAAACTTGATACCGAAGTGTTTCCAGCATACAGCAACATTATGAGGCTTATAATTTTTACCTCGGGATGCTACATTTTAGTGTGTAACGTGTAACACTAAAATGTTTGGACCATATCTTTAAACATAATTTATCCGTAATTTTTTCATTTAGCCATAAGAGTCTCTCAGCTTTTAGCTAATAAAGACCCTGAAGGCGCAGTATGAGCTTTCATACTCTTCAATTCATATATCTTAGGCACTAAGTGCAATCTATTATTTTTAGCTGATCTAGAGGGATATTTTTTAAAATATTCTATCAGGTTAAGTACATCTTCTTTCTTAGTCACATATCATTTAAATGAACCATTTCCACCTCTATCTATGTAGACATAACCCCCAAACTGTTCAACTAAAGGTGTTAATAACTCAGATGTCTTTTGGCCTGCAGAAATAGATAATTGTCCATCTGTACTCTTTATAGTAATTGACCCATCTGCATCGAAAAATCCCGATAATCAACCATTATCTCTAGTCAACTTTTCAGGATATTTTAATACTATATCATATTTTACACAAATATAATTTAATTGTATCAATCTATTAGGGTTTCTTATATGACCGTTTACATCATTAATAAGATTTAGAAAACCTTCTTTACTATGTAATCTATATCTTAGTGCACTGACACCTGATCTTAATTTAATTGAACCTCCGTAAACGTTTTTTACAGCTTGTAAAGCACACTCATCTCGAATGTCCATTGTAATTTCTAAACTAGCATAACCTTTTTTAGATAATGAAAAACAACCATCTCCGTCTATTAATCCGGCTAGTCATTGTTTAAATCTTAAACTATTAGGGGACTTACTAAGATTATGAATTGATTTTATGTTTAACAAACGTATGGCCTCTGAAGTTCCTACTAGCGTGCTAAGCGCGTTGGTTACTTGCGAATTATCGTAAATTTTTAGGATTTTTACTATAACGGTGTACAACAAAGTACAACTTATGTGCATAGTACCTAATAAATATAAAACGAACTCCTCGCTTATAGTTTGTTGCGATAAATTGAATTTAAAGGGCCATTTTTGACCGAAGAATCCATTTCTTCAAATTTAACTTACTTGTTTTTCTCTTGTTAAATCCAGGTACCAGTGATATAATAATCATGGGCTTGTGCGTATATCGGAAATACGGAAGAAACCGACTGTACATTAAGCAGCATTTCAGCTACCCACCAGTGAACCAGTCTGTAGCGGTCACTTAAATAACCGACGGTCTTCGAATGAGAATATTCATTGACCGTTAACACTAGTGTTGCTAGTATTTATATTAACTTTTCCTTATGTTATCTATTAACATGTACAATAACGTATACTTTATTATATACGCATTATACTTAAGAGTTACAAGTAATATCCGCTAAATACTAACTAAATCTAAGGTATATTCTATATAGAATATTTACTCTTACGGATCTTATATCTTTTTACATCTGTCCTGAGAGTTTCATAACTTATACGTTAAACCTTGACTTTTTTTCCCTATACTTTAATTAAATTTATTAATTAATTTAGCTTTTTCTTTTAATTCAACTCGTTTTATAGGATCTAAGTGATTTTTATTTAATAAATCACCATGTACTTCTTTTCATGCTACATATGAAGCAGATTTTTTCGTTATTAAGTTATAGTTATTAAAATAAGTAAATACATTTCTACAATTTTCTAATCCGCCTATTCTATATTCATAGGCATTATCAGAACTATGTTTGGATACTTTACCTGCATTAAATAATGAACAGAGATGTTCTAGTATTTTAACATCTTGCTCTCATTTTTGAGAAATATTAAAATTAAAACTGAATCCTTTATCTTTATTTATTGAACAAGTAAAACAACCTTCTCCGTCAGTAAAACCTGAAAGTCAGTTGTTATCTAAACTAGGTAAAATATAGGTATGTTTTATTTCAACTGTATTTAATTGAATTCTTCCTTTAGTTACTCATGTATTAAATCCTTTTACAAATTCTTCAAATTTTTCCTTTCTACGTGGTAATATAAGATTACCGTTAAATAAATGAACAAGCAATTCTATTTCTTTTTTATTTTGAGTAACATATCTACTTGTAGTTTTAGATTGAGGTATTACTTTACCAAACCCTAAAATTTCTTTTATATATTCTAATACATAGATATCTAGGTTACTTTGTGTAATAACGAAACAAAGATCACCTCTATTATTTACGATAAAAGATCCTTCACCTTCTGTAAATCCTATAAATCAAGTTAAGAATTTTTTTGAGGGTGAGGTATTGCCAGGTAAATGTCCATTATATTTGGAGTAAAAGGATTCTAAACAAAAATTACTTGTTGAAGAAGTACTATAATTTAATTTAAATAAAAAGCTAGATTTTTTGGCTATTTTAATTATTGGAATAATAGCTAAAATATAATAATTAATTAAAATATCTCTTAAGAAAAGATGTTGGAATAATATAGGGTCTCCACCACCGGCTACTTCAAAGAATGAAGTATTAAAATTACGGTCTGTAAGAACCATTGTAATACCCAAAAAAATATTCTTGGCCTGCTAGACCAGGTCTCATGGTTAATTAATTAACCTCATAAACAAAACTGTTTAAGGCAGACACTCAATATGTCGCCATATTGTTGGGACTATGTTTTATTTGTATAAGTTATATAAATTATTTAAATGATCTCAATTAAATTCTGTTCTTTTATTATTCATTTGTGCTTTAATTTCAACTATAGCTTTAATAGACTCAGATTTTGTATGACTTTTGGCTTTAAAATATGACAATACTTTTATTCAATCTTTATAGTTTAAATATTTACTAGAAAATAAAGGATATTGCTCAAGATATTGAACTAATATAAAATTACTATCTACATTTGTAGTTCTAACTCTATATTCAGGGTTTGGCCTATTCATTCTGGTTTCTTTAACAGTAGAAGATAAAAAGTCCGCAATTAGACTCAAATATTCCAAATTATTTTCATAATTATGATCATTTTGTCTTTGCGATAATTCAAATTTACATTCTATTTTTGGATATTTAGTAGGCGAAGCCTGCTCCGTTACTAAAGTCGTTCTTACTGAAAAATGACCATCTGCGTCTATAAACCCTGCTAATCAACTGTTAGAATTTATATCACTTATATCTTTATTTTTCTTGGTTATATTAAAATCAAATCTTAGATTTAATCAATCAATTAATCTATGTAAAGCATAAATCTTAGGAGTTCTCATATAACCGTTTATAACATTGGCTATTAGAAATATACCTTCTAATTTATTAATTGTTAAGACATAAGCACTAGAACCTTTTTTTTTAGAAATAGATCCATGATTTAATTTAGATTGTAACATTAAAGCTAAAGGAAAATCTCTCGAATCGAATACTATTTGTATTGAAGGGTAATATAAGTCACCTTTAAGTGATCTTTCTCTTTTAGGTACTATAATAGTACCATCTCCTTCAATTATACCAGCTAAATACGAAGAAAATTTAGGATCAAATTCTCCATTATTAGTAGGCGTACCTCATGATGGAATTTTTCTTTTTACAGAAAAGAATTTACGATCTATATTTAAATAAGATTTAAAACATACAAATTTTGGCGAATAGTCTCTGAAGATACTTAATAATTTATAATAAAATAAGCATCCTGCTAATAAAGATATAATAAATAAATATATCTGTTTCCAGCAATTTGCCAAATTTAACACTGGCAGTATTTTACCAGCTAATACAGGTAATGATAATAAAAGTAATACTGCTGTTATAACTACGGCTCATCCGAATAAGGCTAGTTTGTGTAATCTTATTCCTGGTGTTCTCATGTTCACAATTGTTGTGATGAAATTTATTGATCCTAATAAACTACTTACCCCTGTTAAATGTAAAGTAAATATTGCAAGATCTACACTTGGTCCACTGTGACTTTGTAATCCTGATAATGGGGGATAACATTTTTGTATTTATAACCTCATATTTAGTCGCGGCATATTTTATAAAATATGCAGCATACTCTTTTAAATACTATCGTTATTTCTATCATTTTCATGATAGTTTGGACTATACCTTCATCCTAATCCATTCTAGATCTTAATCTTTATATTTAAATTTGTCATTAAGAGCGGAGCCTGATTTGTCTGAAAACTCTTATATTTTCTCTTATACTATTTAATTTTTCATAGTTACCTTTATATTTCACATAAGATCTAGCTCAAATTCTAAATTCTACAGCTTTTATACCTTTCATAGTTTTACTATAGTAATCTATTATATTTGAAATAGCCCGTGAATTTGTAGTAACTACTGTGTGGCGCGAAGCTCGTAATTTTTTTCTACTTACACTTATACCCAATATATGAGCTATAGCTTTTAAAACGATAAAATCTAATTTTTGAGTTATTTCAAAGGCATGAACAATACGAGTAGAAGCTTTATTTACAAGATAAAAACTTCCTTCTGCTTCAGTGAAACCTATAAGTCAATATTTACTCATAACAGATTTAGCTTTATTTGTATCATTAACTTCATAGTTTACTGTTTTTCATGCAGGAGAAATATAATCTAAAGGCATTTGTTCTTTTTGTAGTGCTAGTAATAAATTATCTTTATCTTGAGTAGATAAATTGGGATTTTCTAATATTTCATATGCTTTTTTAAATTTTAAATATGAAAAGTATTTACTAGTCAATAGAGGATATTTATCAAAAATAGGTAAAATCGTAGCACCTATAGTTTTTCTATCTCTTATCCTAAAATCTGCTTTATTACAATCGCTATCTACGTAAATTGAACCTACGCCTAATTGATTTTTAATAAAATGTATAGCTCTTAAATTATAAGTACTCTGAGTTAATTTAAAAAATAGGGTTCATTTTCTTTCAGCTACTCTGACAATCGAAAAACTTCCATCACCATCAGTAAAACCTACTAATCATTGATGGAAATTATCTTTATTTTCGTAATATTTAAATCTATTAATTGATTTAGAATGGTCAAATAAATTATTATTTTCATTAGGATGCTCTACGTTTAGTCTCTGATGGGTTCTAAACATTAATTTAGTTAGTTCCCAGGCATATTGTCTTGTACTTAGGTTTTTTATAAGAAAACCTAAGAATACTATTAACATTATTACTACTAAAATTAAAAGTGAGTAGATAATAGTATAAGCTATATAAACTTCAAGGGTTTCACGCATCGAGTAGAGTTTTATTGCCTCTAAGTTACCAAAGAGCAACACCTTATCCTTCAAAAGTGTTCAACCTGTACCCACACCTCCTTCAATACAAGCAGAGAATATTAATAATAATAAACTAGGAGGTAATAATCAGAAACTAATATTATTTAATCTAGGGAATGCCATGTCAGGACCTCCTACCATTAAAGGCATTAGAAAATTTCCGAATCCACCTATTAATGCAGGCATACGTTTACTCATAATCTTTCGAATATGTACGGACTATATCTTTATCTTTGAATATTATAAAATATACACTAAGATATTTCACGTGTAGTCTCTTAGGATCCTACTCGATAACAAAATTATCTTTGGTTTCCCGCGGATTACCCAATCCTTTAAAATGTCACTGTATTCCACTGCTAACATATAGTCTGCGGTACTAGTTTTAAAGGCTCTAAGGGGATTCCTGCATATAGTGAAAATAAAGTAAAGCATTTCTGCCTTACCCGGCCATGCCTTTCTATTTAATCTTTATATGTAAATTTTCATTTTCCTCTATAATAACCTGATTTTACACCTTTTAAATATTGTCTAATAGTTACACGATCTCCTTTTAAGTGATTAGCTAAACTTGTTAACGATGAAAATTCCAGATTCTTACTTGAATCGTCTTTAAATTCTGCTAAAATAGAAATAGAAGCAGGATGTTTAACTGTATATAATGCACGTTTTTCATTTACCAACTCTTTTATTCCCTCTAGAGTTAATAAATTCGTATTTTCAGATTCTTCTATTAAATCCAAAGATAAAAATAAAGTATCTAAATACACTGTACCTGCATCTAAACAGTTATTTAAAGTTTTATGATGAATACTTATTGAATCATACATATGTTGTTTCGATTCAAATATATATAATAAAGTAAAATCTTCTACGTTATAAATATATACAGGAGTACCTCTTTGTTTACGTAATCTATCTCTTATTTCTTGGCCCATTGGTTCATGATAACCAGAACTGCTTGCCACCAAATCTACGTTTAAACTTGGTTTTAAAGTATCTATAAAATGCTGTTCTAAGCTTACAACGTCATCTAAGCTAGAATTCTCATCCATTATATAAATTGTAAGATTTGTATCTTGAAATCCGTGTTTATTAAAATAACGTAACACTCTACGTGCTTTAGTTTGAAGAATAGATGGCATAAAGTAAGAACTTATTCTATTATACAAATTGATAGAATGTCCTACATAAGCATGATCATTACTTTCTCAAACATAAACACCTTTTTGATTTTTCGATACTTTTAAGATAAGATTTCTATTATTAAAAGGGTTTTCTATATATACTTTAGTATATAGTGGTATTTTATCTTCATCGTTATTTTTATTAGAATTATTATTATTACTATTTGTAATAGTAATAGTGTTGTTTTGGTTATTATTGAGAGCGACCTCTGTAATTTTTTTCTTTGAAAAAAATATTCGAAGGGTGCTAGCTTGAAAATTAAAATTAAATAGTCTTCAATTGTCGACCATGAAGAATATCATTAATATAGCGTGAGCTGTAATTACACTGTTATATAATTGATTATTAGAAATATATTGTACTCCAGGTCCACTAAGTTCAAGTCTAATTAACACTGAAAAAGCTGTTCCTAATAATCCTGAGAAAAGAGCGAAGATTAAATATAGTGTACCTATATCTTTAGCATTTGTAGAATTAAATCATCTTTCCATACCCATAGACATTTGGGATCTTAAGGTCAAATTAGGCTGGTGGGAACAACTCTCCTTATCTAAAGACAAAATTAGGAAATAATTAAAGTACTCTTTGTGAACATAATTTTTCACTTAAAAGTTATTAACTAATATTTTTAATTAATAATTACGAGCGAGTTTGCTAGAGCTCCCCACTATAAATTAATGTGATAACGGTTCTACAAAATCATATTATATTTTAACCCTTAGCCTGCGTACCCGGAGGGATATGGCGCTATTCGTTTCACGAAGAGACTTCGTATACGCAAGCTCCTCCTCTAGGATTAGTAAAAGCAGGAGGGAACTTTGTTCGCTGATCCCGGAGGGATATAGCGGGTTAAAGAAACAAGGGGGCATCCTTCTGAGAGCTCATGTGAACGAAGAGTAAACTTCGTTTCATCCCCATCCCCGATAGCGAGGGGTAGGCTGAAGAGCTAGCGCCTTCGAAGAAAAAAAATCTGCCGATTCCATATCCCTCTGGGTGGCATTCATACACTTCGTTAGGGGAACGAATCGCGAAAGCTCGGAATAGTAAAAAGATTTTTTCCCCCCGGAGAGAGGGTCGGGGATCGGGATAGCTATTACTAAATAAAAAAAATGATAACGTGGGTTAGATTATATCTGCTACTTAGTAGTCCTCCTGATCCCAAAGGGATATGGATGGACTCGCAAGCAGTAATAAGCTATCTAGCCTGATCTATCAAATTATTCGATTATGGTTACTAGTGGTGCAATATACGTAGCATATACTTCTAGTTTGCTAGCTTGCGAATTTCTGCTTAGCCGATATATTGGCACAAGCTCTCCGTAGGATAGGAACTCCATTCTAGGTAGCGATACTAGAGGGGGACGGTGCGAAGAGGGGGTACTTCTTCGGGGGCGCCTCCCTCTAACGAAGTGTACTCCTACTAGAAACTTCGTTCACCTGGAGAAAAGTTCAAATACGCAAGCTAGCAGCCATAAAAGTACTATTCTAAAACATTTTAAATACAAATATTTATTTTGTCAGCTACTTCTGTTTGCTTAGCTGCTTCTTGCTTTATACCTATAAAGCAAGAAGCAGCTATAGCAGAAAAGCAGCCCCAATCTTTAAAATAACCACTATCGTGGCTATTTAGTGAAATTATTATAGTATAGTTAAGCCTACAACGAAATTGCTCGCAAGCGATACTACGTGCTAAGGTACTAAAACTACAATAAAAAAAAATTCATCTGTAGTAGTAACTTATTTGTATATTCTAAATATTAGTTAATCTATAATTAATAAAGGATTAAAACATACAGTTAGTAGTCCTACTGATCCCAAAGGGATATGGATGGACTCGCAAGCTATAATAATAAACTGTCAGTAGCCATATTCCCTCCGGGAGGCATTCTTCTGGAGGGGGGGCTAGACTTCGTCTAGTAATAGTCCTTCTGATTTTTTTCTGTATGCTTCGCACAGAAGCACAGAAAAAAATAATCAGCAAGCTCGTATTGTTTTTTTTACCTTTAATAATTATATAAGTTAGAGTAATAGTCCTTCTGATTTTTTTCTGTATGCTTCGCACAGAAGCACAGAAAAAAATAATCAGCAAGCAAGAGCTTGCTCAAACTTGCTAGTGCTAGTGCTAGCACTACAGCACTACTAAATAAAATAAAGATTAAGGAGGAATTGAACCTCATTCAAATGATCTGCAATCACCGTGTAAAACCGTTTACAATCTTAATCTTTGCTAGTACTACAAAGCAGTGCCTTACTTAGCAGACGCTGCTAACGAGTATTCCAGGCGCAAGCTCTCCGTATTCCGATTCCGTAGGAATCGGAGACGGAGAGCTAGCGCCCCTCGCTCTAGCAATAAAAAAAAATAAAGAAAACTTTATTTTTTTTTTACTCGTTCGTGTGTAGTATTTTTTTTCGAAAAAAAAAAATACCACGAGCCCCGGAGGGGCTACACAGCACTACTTTGTAGTAAAAAGCAAGCTATACATAGCATTAACCCTATATATTTTTGGCATTATTTTGTAATTCTAAATCTACAAGAGTATTTTCTAATATACTTACTGCCGGTAATATAAATAAGAAATGAGAAAAATATAAAGCAGTACTTAGTTGTCCTATTTCTATAAAAGGACTTTCTACATGTTTAGCACCTATTTGCATTAATATTAAAAAGTTCACTAAAAAGACGTAGAAAGCCGCCTTGCTTAAAGGTCTAAATTGTAAACCCTTTGTTAAACCTAGGTCAGCCTTAGGTAATATTAAAATAATTAATATTGCAGCTAACATTGCGATAACTCCTAATAATTTATTAGGAATAGATCTTAAAATAGCATAGAAAGGTAATAAATATCATTCAGGTACTATGGCAGGTGGTGTTTGCATAGGGTTAGCCCAGATTAGTTAGTCAGATTTGTTACTACCTCTATCTCTCATTAGTGCGAAGCGCGAAGCGGGTACTTTATATTTACTAAGGTGAAAACATATTGAAGAGGCGGGCATAATTTCTTTGAAGAGGCACGCCAGCCAGCCACTAAAAATTAAGATTAATTCAATCTGAAAGAATTTTATCTCTATACTGCACAGCTATTGCTAAAGCTTTATCTTGACCACCACAGGTTGAAGACATAAATGCTTTATTGGATTTTGGTAACTTTAAAGTAGAGGGGAAACGTACTTGTCAACCTATAATCTGTTTATTAGAAGTGTATATAGGTGAAATATAATATTCTCCACATTCTCTACGAGCAGAAACTGCTTTTAATCAGTCCTCAAGACGGCTCATTCAAACTTCTTTGTCTGTAATACGCTCATTAGTACTATGATATATTCTATATACAAGCGCTTTTAGACCAAAATAAGTGTGATGGCCTCCTGATCTAATTAGCCCCTCTACTCATACTAATAAATTAAAGCTATCTCTTTTCCCATATAAGAAATGCGAATATTTTTTCAATAAAGGAAATAAAGAATTAAATACATTATCAATACCTTTTACTGTTAAAGTAAAAGTATTAGTACCTTTGTCTAAATTAGCTTTAATATTCAAAGCGTTTAAACAACTAGTCATTCTTTCCATTATATATTTATTTGATTCTACATTAGATTGTATTATATTAAATAAAGGAACAATAACAACAGTACTATTTTTGTCTTTTCATTCCAGTTTCAAATGTAAAGTACCATCACCTAAAAAGAACCCTAATATAAATAAGAAAGATGGTTTTACATCATTTTCTTTATATAAAGGTAATTCTTTCAATAAGCCCTGATCTAAATTTAAAGAAATTAATTTTTCTTCTAAACTTACTTTATAACGAGGAGAATGAGCAGTTAAAGAATAAACAAGACTCACTAATAAAACTTTAGCCTTATCGTCTGAACTGTGATGTTTAATATAATCTTTTAATTCATAAATTTTTTTTAGTTTTAGAATAGCACGATATTTTTCACCATATTGCATATAGAAATAAGGAACAAATACAGAAAAAAAAGTATCTCAACCGGATAATCTATAAGCAATAACAAACTTACCAAAGCTATTTAAAGTTATACTAAAAGTTCCTTTATTACATAAAGCTTTGTCTAATCTAATAAAAAATTTCGCGCTTTCTTCAGAAAACAACTGAGTAGCTGAGCAGATAGGATAAAAATTCAACTCAGATCTAAATATACCTCCTATATACCCTTCCGCTTGCCAGAAACCATTGGCAAGTAAACCAAATTCTTTTTCAGATCCTTCATATGAAGGATCTGAATTCTTTATAGTTTGAAATAAACTTTTAACTTCATAAAGAGTCATTTCTTTATTTCCTACTTTTCCTACACGGGCAGGTTTAAGACTGTCGGCAGATTCCGTCAGGAGAGAATTATTTTGATAAAAAGAGGATATATAACTTTCAGTCTTTAAAAAAGTATAGAAAGTAATTAAATAACAGTTACGCCTGACTAAGGCATTCTCCCTAAATAGGAGCTTGCTGAGTCCGTAGGACTACTAAACCTATCCATTTAACGAAATCTTCTTATCAAAAAAAAGATCCTGCATTCTTTCGAAAGGGGCTTGACTATATCTTAAGCTTGCGCCAACCAACATTTAGTCGATGAACTGCACACCTCACTGTAAATACAGTGATAGGTGCTTGGCTGCGGATTACCCATTTATCAGACATTAGATAATCAATTTCGATTTTACCATACCACGAGTCGTTACCTGTGCCACAAACTATGTTACCATGTCTGCTTGGTTGAAATTGCTTTAGGGTTTTCCCGCAATTTGATGGTTTCTTGTAGCCAGAAGTTCATTCTGACAATAACTAGCTTTCCTAATTATATAATTATCACTATCACCTAAAACATTAGGCATAAAGAATACAAATATTCCTAAAACAAATATAAAGATAAATATAGTAATTAAATCTTTAAATAAGAAATAAGGAGCCATAGGCATTCTATCATAATATACTGGAACTCCTAATGGATTACTTGATCCAGCTGTATCATGTAAAGCTATCATATGCATTAAAACTAATGCCGCTAAAATAAACGGTAATACAAAATGTAAAGCGAAGAATCTGTTTAATGTTGCGTTATTTACAGAGCATTTGTGTTGGTAGTCACGTATTTAATATTAATTAAATACTCTCACTACACTCAATAAATCTCTTCATTGATCGGACTATATCATGATCTCTTGTTTATTTAGTAAATTGAAGGTATTTTTATTTTTTCCGCATATCTAGATATTGTACGCAATTGTTTTATTCATAATAAGTATTGTAATCTTTTATTTCCCATTAGTTTTACCGGTGCTCTATCTAAAAAATTAATAGTATTCTCTATTGATCTTACACTTGTAACTTTTAATCTAGAACAATCATACTTGTCTAAATAAACCGTGGTGGTAAAAGATAAATACTTACTTATAGCTTTTATTAAAATATCACCATCTTTTTGGGCAATATCAAAACTAGCTACTAAATAATCATTGTCTTTTTTTAATTTATATATACTAAAGCAACCTTCAGCCTCTATAAATCCTACTAATCAAGCTGAAAAGTAAGACTTATCTAAAATAGATTCTACAGAATTTAAAGGTACATTGCTTCTAGTATATTCAGGTAAATCTTCAGAATATATAATACCTGAAAGCAAAGCACTTCTAAATCTTAAGTAATCATATTGTTTATTAGAAAACATAGGGTATTTATCAAAAATGGGTAGTATAAAGTTTTTTAAATGTTTTTTATCTCTAATTCTTAGAGATACCATCTCTACCTCATTTCTTTTTCTGAAGCTTACAACTCCTATACCTAATAATGCTTTAATTTTATAAATTAATTGTACATCTTTAATAGATAATTCAATACCTAATTCATATGTTAGGTATTTTCCTTTTTTTGTGATAGAAAAAAATCCATCTCCTTCAAATAATCCTACTAAATAAGCGTAGGTGAGATCTTCTGCATGTAGTCTCTGAGAGGCTTCTGAAGTATGAATACTTCTCACCCCTGCTGATTGTCTCCATGTCATTGCAATTTTCACGCAAATAATTGTTAAAAATAACAAGAATAAGTCGTATGCAAATCCTAAGATGGGAGATGTTCCAGCATTAAGCAGAATTTTTAACATTACGTCGCCGCAATGTGGTTCATCTGTATATAAACCTCCTCAAATGACGATTGTTTTTGTAGAATATTTAATTTATACTTTACATCTATTAAGATGTATTTAGACTATTTCTTAAATCTTCTTTAAGAAGATTTAGGGGTTATCGTGTTGAGCTTATTGTTGGTATAACTCACTCATTAGTCGTTGAACGCTCTTAATCCTAAGCTTGCGCCTTATATACCGAATTAAGTTCCGCTACAAATAATTTAATAAAACGGAGGTTGTTTATTTATTAAATGTCCTTGTAATTTTCCCCATTATGCCTCTAAAAATAATTATTTATTATTTTTAAGGAGCCCATTAAAATTATTAATTTATGTTTAGGTTATTTAGGGTAATTTAATTTACTATAACGTGAACTTGCACGCAAATTATTTAATCATTTTTCATATTGTATATATTTTAATCCCACTAAAGGATGTAAACCTGAAAATGAAAAATAATTTATAACTTTTTGTACATCTGATTTGGAACTAACTCCAAATTGATTATAGTTATTTGTACTATCTATTTTTCTATTTGTAGAAAAAATCAATTTAAAAGCTTCAAATAAATCAGAATGTATTCTTTGTTTTAATTGAAAACAACCATCATTGTTTTTTTTAATAAAAAAAGAACCTTCTGAACATGTAAATCCTACAATTCAATTTTTAAAAAAAGGTAATAATGTATAGTCTACTGGACTTTTAGGTATTTCAAAAACAAATGGTACATTCTTAACCTCTGCAATTTCACTTTGTAATTTTATATCATTTCTTAATATATACATAGCTAAATTAAATTGATCTATTCTAGTATTAGTTAAGAAAAATATATTATTATAAATAAATAAAGGAAATAATACTTCTTGTAAATCAGTTTTATTAATAACTAATTTGCAAGTAGGGCTTTTTAAATCTTTATATATATTAATCTTACCTAATTTTAAAACAGAATGTATATATTCTAAAGTAGAAATATCTTCTAAATGTAATGATATAACTAATTTCATAGTTATAAATCCTTTTGGTGTTTTACTTATTTGAATATATCCGTCTCCATCTATTAATCCAGCTAAAAAAGCTAAAAAAGATGAAGGTATCGAAATATATTCTTGTTTATCTAATCTTAAAGTTTTATTACTTTTTTTTAGAGCATTCTTATGTATAGTACCTATGGTAGGTAAAGAAGTTTCCTTAGTATAAACTTTTAAATATAGTAAATAAGTTCGCATTGCGCCGTACATTAAAAATAAAGTAATAATACCTAAACATAAATTAATAATAGTGTTTGTTGACTCAACTATGTCTTGTCCAATTCATGGAACAGCACTAATTAAATTAGTAATAACTGTAGCACCTCATAATGACATTTGTCCATAAGGTAAAACATACAAGCTTACCTATTACAAGGAGGGCGAAACTTCGTTTAGTATAAAAAAAAATATATTTTTTTTTATTCCTCTCCATCCTTCGGCAGTAGACAAAGTCTCGCCCCCCCTTAAACTTTTTTTCTGTAAGAATAAGCAAGCTAAAGCTAACCCATAATTATTATAAAAAATTAGCAGCCTTTAATGCTCTTCATGCCTCATCTTTTCTTATGGCCCGCATGACATTTCCTTCATATGGTATTTCTATCATATCCATCTGCCCTATATCTGCTCTACCAAGATTACGTATTTTAGAGAACATTTCTGCGGTTTCATACTTAAATACTTCACTTTGTAGCAGTAGATTAGACTTTGCCACTCCAAACCCCGGACTTCTTACCTTAGAACCCGCGTCAACATAATATATATGCTTTAGAATAGGACTTTCCCTTACCATAGCTATAAACTTATCTGCCTCATCTGGTAGAAAAAGATATCTAACTACATTATCTTGATAAAATTCTATATATGAATAGGCAATATCTTCAGTTAGATTATATAAATATTGATTTATTAATTTTCGGGTTAATGGGTAAAACTCTCTATGCTTATTAGCAATCTCCAATATATAATTCATTACCCCTTCATCACGATATCCTAATAAAAAATTTAGCCTTACAGTATCCCTATTAAAACATAAATCTAAAACAAGTTTTTTTGCTTGTCTTAAATTATAGTTATGAGAACTTAATGCTTCACAAAATGCACTTTTTAAATCCTGACCTGAAAAAGTTGTATTTCTGAGAGTTTCTATCCCGGGTGTATAACCCATATTTATAATTAAATCGTAAAATTCTATCATCATAGTGGCTGGTTAGAACCCATCGTTGTTAACTTATTGGAGCTGGTTTAGCAACTATAGCTCTAGCGGGGGCTGGAGTAGGAATAGGTGTAGTGTTTGGGTGTTTAATTATAGGTGTGGCTAGAAATCCTTCATTCAGGCCATAAATAAGTTAAATTTATTTTACAAAGTTAATAATAGTTAGAATAACTTTGAATTCGTATATTCTATTAGTAGTACTTTGTAGCTAATTAAAATTAGCTACAAAGTACTACTATAAGCCTCGACTGTGCATTAAGCAGCATTTCAGCTACCCACCAGTGACCCAGTCTGTCGCGATTATATGAATAACCGACGATCTCTTATATTAAAATATACTTTGATCGTTTTCACTAGCATTGCCAAAGAAACGATTTGGTTTCTTCAATAACCTTGTCAGGTTACTCTGCTTTAAGTTTTATTTCTTTCCATAAATTGCATAAAACTATATACTTGCAGGACTACAACTATAATAATAATTTAAGGGAGCTTATCCTTCGGAGCCCGCCTTATTTAACATAATCAACTATTCAACGTCTTTTTAATCTTTTGCTAGGACTTTTTAATGTTCTTTGTATAGTTTTAGTTGAACAATTTAAAGCTTCTGCTGCTTCAACTATACTATTAAATTCGCCATATACAGTATTATTTAATTCTTTTACTATAATAGGCTTAGAATTCTTTTTCATATTTAAAACACCTTGTTCTGTATAGTCTAAAGGTTTTCTATTTAAAGCTGATTGTCTCATAGTTTCTATAGTTTCAGAAGATAAAGTTTTACCTCTATTCAAACTACCTATTTCTTCTCTACCCTTCTCACTATAATTAGCTTTCATCTTTATTCTATTAACTTCAGTATGTTTATACCCAAAGCTAGATCCTGCTTCGGTTAATATATTATAGTCAGGTAAAAGAGATTTTAGATAAAAATCTTCTAAATCTAATAATTTTTTATTATTTTCTTGATTAACTATTTCAGGGAATAATTCTAATACAATAAAGACAAAATTATGTAAACCATATTTATTAACTGAATTTTTAACTATTTTACTACCATTTAAATATATTAAATGTTTTGAAAATCTAGAGTTAATTCTGTCTGTAGAAGCTGATCCTATATAATAACTTAAAGTTTCTTTATTTAAGATCATATAAATACCACTAAGTCCCTTAGTTTCTTTAGCTATATTTTTACGAACTGAATCTTCATTTAGATTATGATAGATAAAAACAGGATTAAGATTTTTGGCTAATAAAAACTTATTTATACGTGGGAACGAAGTCTCCTCTTTATTATTTCTCGATGTTGAATAATATCTTTTATCGTTAAAGGTTGTCGTAGTTGTTATTTTATTATTATTATAGTCGTTTTGGGCTATTGTAAGGTAACCCAGGAATCCTGTTACTATCATAACGATAAGGATTATTGTACCTATGACTCATGTCAATGTTCTTGGTGCTCTATAAGATGCGTAGTATATACCTCTTCCTATGTGTAAGTACCAAATCTATCCTTTTACCATTTGTAGTGCAAATACTACAAAACAGGCTGAGTTAGGATCCTTCTCCCTAAGCAGTAATCTATGGTTAGTTGTAGGGATTACCACCCATTTAAAAGATAATAAAGATAAGAACCAAAGCTTAGGGGTAAAGATACTTGCCTATTTATTTGCTAGTTAACTTAATTCTTTATTACCTCTGTACTCTTTCGAGTAGGGTTTGACTATATCTTAAGCACTATCAAATAGATAATGCCAACCAACATTTAGTCGATGAACTGCACACCTTACTAAGTATTAGTAGTAGATGCTTGGCTGCAGATTGCCCATTTAACTTTCGTATATAAATTTCGATTTTACCGTACCACGAGTCATTACCTGTGCCATAAGTTATGTTACCATACTTACTTGGTTGAAATTTCTTTAGGGGTTTCCCGCAATTTGATGGTTTATAGCAGAAGGTTCACTTCCACAATTTAGCCTTAAGAGCTTTCTCAAGGCTCTTATTTTTATTTCCATTATGAGGCGAAGCCTACTGCCGCTTGCTTTATTTTTTTTTTCTATAGAAAAAAATCCGCAGCCGAACAAACAGGTAGCAATAAATCAATATTAACACGTTTAATGACAACTGCTATATATAAACGCCCTAGAGGTGTTGGTTTATTGCTCCCTCTCAAAGATAATGGAATTTTGGCCTAGTTTTAATTAGATTTACTTTATTTACTTATATTATTTGTATAACTTTAATACTGATGGCATGATATTAAGGTAAACGAACATCACGTTGGAATACCAGATTTTGGTTATCGTGCTCCACCAAAGAACCCTTATCTAATCTTCTATTTATAGTTCTAGTATGGACATTGAAAAACAAAGCACAATCTTTTATAGAATTAAACTTAAAGACTATTTCACCTTTGGTATTTAAGACATTAACCCCTACGTTACCTCTACCTTTAAGATAAGTACCTAAGGATTTTATTAATATTTTACCGTTCGCTTGTACTTCAAAATTTGAAGGAGAAGATAAAAGTTTTAATGCTCTTTCTTTCACATCTGCTCGTGAAGTATCCTCTTCAGAGGTAGTGTTATTAGATAATCTATAATTATTCATACCTTGGGTAATTAAAGAGATCAACTTTTTACCTTCTTCCGTAAAATGTCAACCATGGTTTATAAGGTCTAAAATTAACTTTCAGTCAACATAGTCCTTAAATTTTTTACTTAACCAGGTTAACTTGTCAAAAAAAGGTATAATAACGTTAGATATAAAATACCTCTGGGTTATAACTAGTTGGGCCATAGCCTTATAATCCCTACCTTTAGCTTGGTTATATGTGGCTAAGCTAACTAGGTTAGTATTATTTCTTTCCACATAATTTTTAGCTGTTGGTAGTGCTAAAAAATATTTCTGTATAGCTTCTAATACTATTATTTCCTGTGAAGTTTGCCCTATACCAAATTTTAAGCTGTAATCTGTTTTATTCGTGGAAAAATAACCCTCACCTTCTACAAACCCTAGCAATCAGTAAGGAGTAATGTGTATCTTATGATCTGTCGACTGTTTAAACTCTACTCTCTTTTTATTCATTTTATCTTTAAGGGTGACAATTTCTTGAGATAGTTCTGAGGAAATATTAACAGATTCACGATAAAAATAAAGATCGTAAGCTTGTCTAAAGGCTAGGTAGTTTAAGTTTTTGCTAGTATTTAGGGGTCTTTTGTCTAATACACCAAAAATTACGAGTAGTGCATCCTTACTTGAAACAGTAAAATTTACAGAGCTCTCTCTTAAAGAGAAAGCACCTACACCTAATCTTTGTATGATATATTTAATTAAAGGTGTTTCATCAATATGCAGACAAAAAGTGAAAATAAATTTGAAGTGATTCTTCACAGTTTGTATTGAAAAACAACCCTCCGCATCTACAAAACCTCTGAATCATTCGCCAAACTCTTCATCTGAAAGAAAGGCTAAGTTTTCAGGTTTATGTGTGGGGGCTGTTTCACATGCTATGTCTCCTATTTTACTGTGAGAAGAAGTTACTATGTTATGTATACCTGATTTAGAAGATAGTGCTCTGCTATATTTGCGGAGTGCAAATAAAGGCAGCTGAGCTTTACTACTTTTTAATCTTGCATCTTTTGTAGCAAGGTATTTTATACAAGGTTTGTTTGAAGTAAATAAAGGATTACACAAAAAAAAGTAGACGAAATCTACACAAATAATGACTAAAAAGAAGAAAGCTGATGCTGTGTTACTATGTAAGTAACGTACTAATCATCCATTGTTTACATCACGCATAATATGTTCTACAGAATTAAATGCTTCTAATACTGAAGGGTTGTAGTGCATTGCTAAAGTAACTCCAGTTACAATTTGTATAACTAAACAAAGTAATAATAAAGATCCGAAATTTCATAAGTAACTTATATTACTAGGTTGTGAAGCGTCTATTAAATAACCATTAGCTAATTTTAATAAAGGGTGATTTTTTAATATTCTCATAATATTTTTAAATTATATATATATGGTATATAAATATACTTTTATAGCGAGCGAAAAAAAAATATTCCTGATACCTAACGAAGTGTATCCCTCAGGAAATAGGGATATGGAATAGTCTACTACCTAGAAAGGGTATATATTTATTTATTTTTTTTAAGTAACCTTACTGTAAACAGCAAGAGGTATACATTAAACTGTATAATTTACAGAACTATTCATAGCGAACTCTTTCAAACCCCTGGTACAGTACGAAGTTCGATGGCTACAGAATACACAAGCTCTCCCGTAGGAATAGTCTATGCGCAAACTTGCTATATTTTCCTCCTCCTACTAATTCTAAATCGATAGCTTGCGTCTATATTAATAACAACTTAGCGTAACGCCTCCATCAGACTTAGGTTTATCGATTTTTGTTTCTTTAATAGGCTGGCTGATTTCGAAGAAATATAGCCCGCCTCTTCTAAAAGCTAAGTAGGGCTAGCGAAGCTAGCAGAGAGACTTAAAAATTCTTCTTTAAAACTTTTATTAGGCTTCTGGACTACAGCAAGCTCCTTGTGAAAATTTTTCCTTATCTCTATTTTTATATAACTTTACTATATAGAGACGAAGTCTAGAGCTTGCGCCTTGATAAAAATTTACCTAAGTCCATACTAATAGATGTTAATCCTATCTTTGTTTTTTCATCCTCTTTTACATCATCACTATCTAAAATCATACCGTTGTATGTTAAAATTAAAAATAAAACATAGAAGATATAATTTATAATTTCTTTATTATCTAAACCATTTAAAACTTCTCTTATATAATAGTTATGAATATCTACAGGTTTAACTAGTCTATTTAGTAGTCCGGAGTAGGCTTCGCCTCATCAGCACGCCACTAATTTTGTGGCGTGCCTCTAAATTTAAGCTTTCTCTAAGTGAATCTAAATATAAATAAAAATCATCACGTTTAGAAAAACAATACTCTTTTAATTCTTTATTAAATAAACTAATATCTATACCAGATATCTTAACTTTATCTTTACTATCTGATAAGAATTTATATTGATTAAAAAGATAGTTTTCTATCTTTAATTGAGTATCTTCATTAATAGGGAGCTGGCTGATCCCTCCGAAGGGAGGGATATTCCTTAATGATATTGATTAAATTGTTCAAAATTATTTTAACCATATCATTAGACTTAAACACATTATTGTTTAAAATAGGATCTAGAGCATCCTTTATATTTACCTCGTATTTGTTTAAAGTTAAAGAATTACTCTCCTTTATGTTAATAGTATCTGGTTCTAAATTATTATTAGTTTTATCCACTACTCTTCTTGTAGTAGAGTAGAAACGTTTAGTATGACCTATTTGTGCGAAGCGGACCAGGAATTTTAATTTTAAATGTCTCTTCTTTACTTAGTTCTTTATTATTTATATCATTGACTTTAGTTATAACTAATAAAGTATCTCTACTTAAATCTATTTGAGTTTGACATTTAGCACTTTTTAATATTTTTTTAAGTCTATAAGTTATTTCTGTACTATCAACTCGATAAATATATAGCTTGCTGAGTCCGTAGGACTACTAAATCCTTTGGATCATATGAATCAAAAACATTAAGAAAAGGGCAATAACCTGGAGAACCCATAATACTAAATCAACAATTTGTATCTACTAAACTCTTAGTATAACATTCAGTTAAACAATAATCATCTAAAGATTTTAGATAAAAGTAGTGGCGTGCCTCCAAATGAATATTTACCTGGTTCTAATTGTTTAAGGATATTAGTAAGACTAAGATAAAAATCCTTAAACTCTAAAATTAAAGACAGATTATTATTTATACTATCAGTTTTCATAGCTTCAATTAAATTTAAAAAAGCTACTAATGAAGGTAAAAATAAAACTGCTTTAAAATTATTTCCATCATAAAGTAAAACATTATTTATATCAGAATTAACAATTAATTCTTTACTTGTAAAACCGGAAAAAAATCTTGAAAAACTAGGTTTAAACCCCAGTTTTGAGCTAACATTGCTATTGCAAAAAAATAATTTCATGAAAAAGTGTATAAAAATGCGTATGTTCACTTGAGTATTCAGCTCGGAGTCCTAACGTCTTCATCTATCCATATTTAACCCTATGCTAGGAACTCTTTTTAGGTCTATAGATAGACTAATTTAGCGCTAAAATTCAAATCTATCTAGGAGCTCACATCACCGATATCTCGCCCATAAAGATACCTGAATAAATAGCCTTATATTTTATACAAAGTTCTTCATTCATTAATAATATAATACCTGATATGTAGCAATATTATATGAAGATAGTCTAAAGCTAAAATGATAGCTTTATAGACTTTGGTTCTAAAATAACGAATATTTCTGGCGAAGCAGTTGTAACAGCCTATAAATAAGGATTCTATGGGGTCCTCTCTTACAGGAGCTTGCTGATTATTTTTTTCTGTGCTTCTGTGCGAAGCATACAGAAAAAAATCAGAAGGACTACTAAATCGAAATTAAGTTGATATAATCCAAAAGTTGATCTCTTCTCAATGTTGAGAGCTTAAGTCAAAATCTTTTGGTAATAATAAAGAATATTTTTTTCCTAAGTGCTATATCTAGTCTAAATTTTGGTCAAAAAAAAAAGGTATCAACCCGGTCCATCCGAGATCCATACAAATATCGTCAACAGGTCTTCTCTCATAACGTGTAAGTTTCTCATCGGTTTTTTTACCCATACCTCTCGTTACTGAGAAATATAATCATTGGTAAAAAGATACCCTCCTTTTTTTTTCTCATTTTAGAGTCGAACTAAAATTATGCTATCCTATTAAAGCTAATGAGATTTAGGGTTATTAACCCTTTAATATACTACTAATGCTTGCTTGCAATACGTTATACCGTAAGCAAGCAAGCAAACATGCACTCCTATCCTAATATAGATAGCTTACCTTTAATATATACGCTTAAAGGCGGGCCAGCATTGCGAGTAAAAAAAGAGCTAGTGCTAGTGCTAACCCAGGCGCGGCGCGATTCGTTTCACGAATCAGCAAGCTCTAAAATAAATAAATAACTTTATTTTAGAGCTTGCGGATCCCTCCGAAGGGAGGGATATTACTCCTCCCCGATTTCCATCCTTCGGAGGGAATATAGATATGCACTACAGCACTATCCCTTACTCGTAACACAGAAATAAGGCCGACTGTATTTTCTAGGAAGAGACTTCGTCTAGTAGTGCAGGTTAGGTTCATCTATAAAAGGTTATAGCCCTAGTTAAGAAATATATTAATATTTTCTCCTAACGAAGTGTAGTATTTCATAGTACACTTCGTTAGGAGCCGCGAAAATCCGCAAGCTCTTCTTACGAGCTAGCGCCTTAATTAATAAATTAAGGCAGGGACGGCTGATTTCGAAGAAATATAGCTCGTCCCCTCTATCTATTTCGGAGATGGCTAGTGCGCAGTAATTTTAGAGCCTGCTGATTCCCGCCTTCGGCGGGAATAAGTATTGCGCCGACCTATGCCAGGCGCAAGCTCGAAAAAAATACTACTACATAACCTTCGGATTAGAAGCGCCCTAGTTAGAAATTAAAGAACGATCTTTATGTAACATAAGAATTACTAAGCTTGCTATTGTAATAGAATTTACTACGTCATCTACTACCTGTACAAAAGTAAAAATAGATAAGTAGAAGCAAATTCCTATTAAAATATAAAGAGCGTAATTAGTAACAACTCCGTTACTTAAGCTAGAAATTATTTTACTAGCTTTAGTTAAAATAACACCAAACCCATAAGGACCTATTGATTCAATACTACCTTTATCTAAAACTTTTGTAGTTTGACCTCCTATTTCTAAAACTGAATTAACAATATATTTATTATAAAAGAATTCAACTAAGAAACGTTGATTGAAGAAACCATAAATATAATATCCTAAATTAGATAATTTAAAGTTCGATATTATATTTGGCATAAATTCAGAATATATTATTGCTAATGCAGAGAAAGATACAGTAAGGATAAAAGGAATTAATTTAAATATAGTAGGTACACCAAATTCAGTGTCAATCATTATTTCATGAACAGGGTGAATAAATATACTATTGTCTACAAAGAACCCTGAACCTAATCCTATGAAAATATCTCTAGTGATATATCCAAAATATATAGAGAATATCGCTAATACCACTAAAGGTAAACTGATAAATATATCACTTTCATGAGCATTTCTATAATAATTAACTGGTCCATTAGGATTAGTTAAGAAAGTTAAGTATATAACTTTAACTGAATATAATGTAGTAAATATAGCACCTATTACTGCTATAACATATACATCAATACTACTAAAATGATATTGACCATAAGCAGATTCTAATATAAAATCTTTACTATAAAATCCTGTCATAAAAGGGAAAGCGACTAAACTAAGACTAGCGATTAATATCACAGAATAGGTTAAAGGTAGGAAAGATATTAATCCCCCGTATTTTCTTAAATCTTGATTGTCTACTACTGCGTGTATAACTGCTCCTGCCCCTAAGAATAATAATCCTTTATAGAAGGCATGATTTATTAAATGAAATATTGCTACATTATAAGAAGATAAACCTATAGCTATTACCATCATACCTAATTGACTCATGGTAGAATAAGCTATAATTTTTTTTATATCTTGTTGAAATAATCCAATAAGAGAGCTAAACACAGTTGTAGTTGCACCTAATCATAAACATATTGCCAATACCACTGCACTATATTCAATCAAAGGGGATGAACGTATTAATAAGTACACTCCTGCTGTAACCATTGTAGCTGCGTGTATTAAAGCAGATACCGGAGTAGGCAAATATGTTGATTCATGTTATATACAAATATGTACAAATACGACACGAATACTCAATGATTTACATCATTGTTCGGACTATATCTTCGATTATTTTATACATTTATTTATTAATTAATTTTATTAAGGATTTAATAATTTCTATACCCTCTGGATTATGATGATGTTTATCTTTTACTAGCTCATAAACTTTCAATCATCTTAAGTAAGAAACATGTTTCTTAGTCTTCAAAGGGTAACTTTTAATATAATTTAGAATAATGTTTAACTTACTGTGGTTAACTACGGTATTATACCCATCATAACTCTTTATATAAGTTATATAACCGTTTATTAACTCAGCTAAGTATTGACTAAATTCTATATCGTTTTTTTGAGATATAACGTATCTCACCGTTACAATATGTTTATTTGTGGCTTTACTTAAATAGGCTGAAGCTGTAAAACAGCCTTCACCATCCGTAAATCCTGAAAGTCAAGCATTATCCAGAGTAACTTTTTTATTACATTCTATGAATGTAATATCAGTATTATATTTATTATTAAAAGCTTCTAGAAATAATTTAAATTGAGCTATTTTAGCCTTAGTTATAAGGTTACCGTTAAATATATTTATAATCTTAATAAGATTATTTTTATCTCTAACTCTATATTGATGAGTCTTACTTGATTTACTTTGTAAAGATACACTTCCAAACCCTAGACTTTTTTTTATAAAGAATAGTACTTGGCAATCTGTAGTAGATTGTGTAACTTTAAAAGTTAAATAACCTTTCTTATCTACACCAAAATAACCGTCTCCTTCAGCAAATCCTATTAATCATCATTTAAATGTATTATCTATTTTAATCGTTTCACGTATAGTCTCTGAGGATCCCTGTATATTATACAGGTTTCCTGCGGATTGTCCTACATTAAAGATTTTTCCAATGGCTACAAAGTAACTGGTGGACTTTAATGTTAACGGATGTCCCCGCATATAGTGAAATTTAAGGAGAGCCCCTGTTACCAAACCCTCCATAGCCATGGGCAATCATATATGTAAACCTACTTGTGAACTTTTAGCCATTGCACCTATAAGTAAACATATTCCTATAATTGTAGTAATATTTTCATTTATATAAGGAGCTAATGAGAATACAGTACTATAATCTAGAGTTCCTAAAGTTCATAATAAGATAAACATACCTATCATTAAGAAAGCATCTCCAACTCTATTAGTTAAGAAAGCTGAAAGAGAACTTTGATTAGCCGCTATTCTAGTGAATCAAAAACTAACTAATAGATATGAACAAACACCTACACCTTCTCATCCTACGAACATAACTAAATAATTATTACCTGTTACTAGTATTATCATCATAAAAGTGAATAAACTTAAATAACTAAAGAATCTTTGATTGTGAGGATCTGAGCTCATATATCCTATTGAATAAAAATGAACTAAAGAACTGATTATTAATACAGGTATTAACATTGATACTGTTAAACTATCAAATTGAAAGTTTCATACCATATTAAATGATTCGTTATCTAATCATTTAAATAAATTAATTGAAACCGGATTATTATTAAATCCTACTTCGAAAAAGCTAATAATAGCTAATATTGTTGTTATCATTATACTTAAACAACCTAAAATACGGCTACCTGTAACACCGACTTTTCTACCAAAAAAACCGGACACTATAGATCCTAATAAAGGTAATATAATTATACTTAAATACATTATTTATATTCTATTCTAATACTTCCTCTTCTAGACTTAATATGTTTTTTTATATTTATGTATAAATAAGCATATTAAGCGGTTGACTATATCTTAAGCAAATAATATTCCACTTCAGCTGCTGAACCTAACTTTGTCCACCAGCCCGCGTGATTTCGGAGAAATATTAATTCAGAGTTTATTTAATAATATATCTTAAGATTACATTTAAATAAAAACCTAGTTAAAAATAGATTATTACGAAAAAAATCTCCTTTTAATTAACCGGCCCTTGCTGGATATTATTTACCAACCTACGTTTAGTCGATGAACTGCACACCTTAAGTTTATTTATGTTGTAAAAGGTGCTTGGCTGCAGATTAACCTTAAACAATTATTTATGGCGCTAGCTCGTTAACTGTTTTCTATTTCGATTTTACCATACCACGAGTCATTACCTGTGCCACCATCTATGTTACCATGATGGTTTGGTTGAAATAGTTTTAGGTGCTTCCCGCAATTTGAAGGTTTCGCCTTTGGGATTAGCAAAGACTAGAGGAAAGTTCGTTTCCCCTTTTTAGATCAAGGTTTTATTCTATTTGGTTTAATTATTTTAGGCTTCTACCTCTTAATAAATAACTCAAGTACTACTATAATTCAAATCAAATAACTTACATTAACTCACAAAACACCGTGGGATTAGCTTAACTTATTCCTTACCTTATTCAAATTAACTAAGGAATATTTATTTAATGGCTAGCTTGCTAATTTCTGATCCCGCCGAAGGGGGGATATGAAATAGACCCTTCCTAAAGAGTTTAGTGATAAGGTTAGCCAACAGGAAGGGTCGGAACTTTGTTGGCTCCGACCCTTACTGTGGGGGGCGAACCTCTTCATAGCAAACTCTCCGGTGGTAGCTTGCTAATTTCTGATCCCGCCGAAGGGGGGATATGAAATAACAAATTTCTACTTACGTAAACTATTCATGAGGCACGCCACCGCTTTTATTTTACGGATACTATTTAGACCTTCTTCAGTTAAATGTGCTTTATTCTCTAATAATAAAGCAACTTTACCAAAATCTTCGAAGTCTAACAATTTATTACCTAACGGTAAGTATTCCTTAAAGAAAGGGATAATTAGGGTGTTTAGATCTGAAAATTTAGTACATCTATACTTTACCATATCTTCTGAGTATCTACTTATGATGCCGCAGTTAAAGAAAGAAGTAAAAGTTGCCATAGTTAATTCATCCCTAATATGTTGAGCTATTTCAAACCCTAATCTTACCTGATATCCCACCCTGTGATGAGTTGATTTGAATATATTAACAAAGAAAGAGCCCTCCCCTGATGTAAATCCAGCCATTCACATTCCATGTGGTATAGATTCTGCAGGGTTCCATGACCTTTCTTGGTTTGGATTAGTAGAAAGAGTTTCTGCAAAAGCGTCCTGGATCTCATCAGATAAACCTAAATTTAAGGATGATTTCATTCTTATTATTTCATTTAACCCTTCCACAGTTAAATGTCTTTTAGCTTCCATTATAGAAATAATAGATTTTCATAATCTATAATCTACCAATTTATTTGTGATTAAAGGATGAGCGTCAAAGTGAGGGATAATAACTTTTATAATTTGTTTTAAAGAACTTACTATAAAATAACATCTGTCACCTCTCACAGCCACAGTACCAATTCCACCGAAATAACTTTGTATGTTGTTTAAGAGTGCTACATCTTTTTTATGTAATGCAATCTGGAAAAAAGCTTGAACACATCATCCTGTTTTATTTCTAGGATCATTTCTTACACCTATTCAAAAACAACCTTCAGCATCTGTGAAACCTGTGACAAATCAAGGATGTAAGCTCATTACTCTTGTAGTAGAGTAATTTCTAATAAAAGTACCGGGAACTTTGAAAGGATAAGAATTTACCTTTCTTAAGTCTGAAACTCTGTTGAGTGATTGAATATTAGAAGTTGAAGCCCTATTAATACTACCTGGAGCATAATGTGAAGCTAATCTATAAAAAGCTACTAGAATAGCTAAACCGATCGCAGATTCTGCACCGGCAACGACAATAATGTAAATGGCATACGTTTGTCCTATTATATCATCGATATTAACAGAACTTACCAATATTAGGAATGTTATAGATAATAGCATTATTTCTATAGAAATAAGCATAAGTATCAAATTTTTTCTATTAAATACGAATCCTAAGATTCCTATTAAAAAAAGTAATAAGGTTAAACTCATATTTTTATTTAATATAACAAATTGTTCGGGAACCATAATTTATGGCTCTATTAGTATAATAATTAAATTAGACTAGAGGTATTGTAGAATTGAACTACAACTTTTATGATATTATAGTCATCAAGTTTTACCTTTAAATTCTACCCCTTAAGATATACATTATAAAATAATGCGTATCTCTAAACGTTCCAGGTATACAGACCAGATACGCAATACTTCCTCTTCGTTTTCTCCCCTTTACCATAGGAATTTAATTCCCTTAGGTGGGCTGGGGATATTCCATAACCTTTAAGTTATGCCTGACTATATCTTAAGCAAATAATTAGAGCTTGCTGGTCCGTAGGACTAGTAATTATTTACCAACCTCCATTTAGTCGATGAACTGCAAACCCATAATTATAAGTATAACTATTGATAAACAAAATTACCTATAATTGTACTAAGGATATTGCAGACTTGAACTGCAATCAAGATGGCCGAAACATCTAGTTTTACCATTAAACTAATATCCTTTTGATTTAAAATAAGTAGCGTGGTGTATTTCATAGCAAGCTCTCTATTTATTTTTTTTTATTGCTAGAGTTAGCGCTACCCTTAGCCTGCGTACCCGGAGGGATATGGATATGCTTGCGCGATTTTTTTCCCCGAGTAAGGGGTCGCTTGCGCCTATATCGAAGAAAAAAAAATACCCCTCGAATAGGGAGTAGTGCATATTTCTTCGAAATTAGCACTAGCGAGCTCGGGAATATGCTACACTTAAATATGCGCCTCCAAATTACCTATAACTATACTAAGGATATTGTAGACTTGAACTACAATCAAGATGACCGTACCATCTTGTTCTACCATTAAACTAATATCCCTTTTTTTAATAAGTAGCGCTAGCTTGCCGGTTTTGAAGAAATCGGCTAGCTCCTCCAAATTTAAGCACGGGGTCGCTTGCTAATTTTCTCCGAATATTCGTTTCACGAATAAGCAAGCTCTCCGTAGGAGCAGAGAAGCTTCAGCTAGCGATAAATAAAAAAAAAAATAAAGAAGGGGCCACGTATTCTCTAGCGAAGCTAGCCCTTCTCCATAGCGAAAAGCTTGCGCGTAGACTATTCCTACGGATATTTTTTTTCGAGCTTGCGCCTGGTATAGGTCGGCGCAATACTTATTCCCGCCGAAGGCGGGAATCAGCAGGCTCTAAAATCCAGCAATCAAAAAAATAAAGAACTTTATTTTAGAGCTTGCTTATTCCCGGCGTAGCCGGGAATAGGGAATAGGGCAATCCTAGTTCGCCGTTTGCGACACTCGCACTATTAAACTGAATATAGTCAATGCACAAATTTATCTATATTTACAGATTCTATAACTATAGGCATTGAACTGTGAAGAATTCCACATATTTCTGAACATTGCGATTCCCTACTAATTTTTTAATGTTAGTAAAGATTATATTGAACTTATCATTATTTATAAGTAAAATAATAATCTTTATATATTTTTCCGTCTTTTAAACGAAGATATAAAGTTTTGCTATCTAATTTTATGTTTAAATTATCAAAGTGTTTAATTGCCTCAGTTATACTGTCAAATTCTTTATCCATATGGAGCTTCGCGCCTCCTTTAACTAATATAGGTTTATTTTTTCTATTAATTATTAATGAATCTGTATCTACTTTTAACTTTTTATATTCATCAATTATTAATCCTATTTCGTCAAAGTTTTTAGGTAAAGTTTTATCAGAGTATTTACATAAGAAATTATGAAACACTTTTTCAATTTTTATGTATTTAGTTAGAGTGTCTCTTTTAATTATTAATCCTAATCCTCTTAAATATTCCATACAAGAAGTTAAAGAATCAAATTTTAAAGTATGACCTTTGGAAGCTTCGCTCACAAATGTATTTCCTTCTTTAATCTCTAATTCTACTGGAATACTTGTACGAGTACCTAACTTATAAGTATCTTTTCTTTCATCTTGCATTATACCTAATAATTCTTCTAAAGAAATATCGCTAGTTAAAGCTGTAGGTATAGGATAGCTTAATAATAAGAACTTATTAAGATAAGGTAATTTAGAATCTACATACTTTTTACTAGTTTCAGTGTGTATATTTAATACTCTTTTTAATTCAATTCTAGATTTAGCGTGATAATAAAGAATACTGCAAGTTAGATCATAAACATATACAGGATCACCTTTTGAAGATCCAGCGTTAACAACTCTTAATGTATTTAGGTTAAATTCTTTATCTAATAAATAAAATTGTTCTAATATTAAAGCGTCTTGACTGCTAAATTTATTACTATCTAACTTAAATATTCTTAATTTAAAAGCTTCTAGTCCTTCTTTATATAGTAAAGGTAAAAATTTACCTGCTAAAGGATAATCTCCGTTAAAATAGTAGTCCATTCTACGTCTTAGTAGGTTGGATGAACCTACATATTTATCACCTGTATTTTTATGTATAAACATATATACACCAGAGAAACCTTTATACTTAGATTTACCTGTTAATTCAGCTAAAAGCTCCTTACCCTTCGGTGTAGATATAGGAAGTTCTATTTCTACACCTTCAACTTTTAATAATTCTTTTAATTTAGAGTCAGTAACTACTAAATTTTGATTGAGTAATACTTTATTAATTACGGATAAAGTAGTAGGTTTTCCACTATTAATATGATCTGAAGCTAAAGCTTCAGAATTATTGACTAAAGATCTGATTGAACTAAAATGTCTTGTTAAAGGTAAAGCTGCTATAGTACTTAGTCCTATACGCTTATCAGATAACAAGTGATTATTAAAAACACTTCTACTAGTTGTACCATGCAATGTTACAACAGTTTATGGAAAATAAGTGATTTATATCACCTTTAAGCGCTTACATTAAAAATAAGTTTAGCAAACTATTGTAGGGTCCCTAAATATAATAACCTCTATTATATCTAATTAACAAAAAATACGGTAAAAGACTCATACTTTTCTGTACCCTTTCGGGTAGGGTCTGACTATATCTTAAGCATTATTAATACTAATAATACCAACCACCATCTAGTCGATGAACTGCATACCAAATAAAAGCTTACTTCTACAATTGGTACTTGGCTGCGGATTGCCCATTGAATAATAAATCTTGATTTTACCGTACCACGAGTCATTGCCTGTGCCATAAGTTATGTTACCATACTTACTTGGTTAAGATTTCTTTAGGGTGTTCCCGCAATTTGATGATTTATAACCATAGGTTCACTACAGTTTTGGCCATGTATTAAAGACCATAGAATACTCCTTCTCTATTTATGAAAACTGATACTTGGTTTAATCTACCTGGGTAAGCATCACATTTTATACCTAAAGATGGACAAGCAAAAGAATGAATAACATCACCAGATGTTATTACAAATCTTATATGTGTTAATTCAGGAACTATTACTCTGTTATCAACCTCTAACATTCTTAATCCTCCATCTTCTAAATCAGAATCTGGTACTATATAAGAATCAAATTCTATAAATTCTTCATTTGAATCTATGAAATCTGGGTACTGATATGATCAATATCATTGGTGCCCCTCAGCTAAAATAGTCATAGAAGGGTCATTAACTTCATCCATTAAATATAATAATTTGAAAGAAGGGAAAGCTATTAATATTAATATAACTGCAGGAGTGATAGTTCATATTAATTCGATTAATGTACCGTGATTTAAGTATTTATGTGATATTTGTGTTTTAGTTGATGCAAAATTTTTCATTATAGAAAATAATATTCATCCTACAGCAAATAAAATTAAAACTAAATAGTACATGATATTATCCGAATATATATATATAATATATTAACTTTAATTTTGGGTTACTGTTTTCCCACTATGTTGCAGGTTTATAAAGAGGAGCTCGCTAGACAGTTTTACTTTCTAGAAGAATTAATACTAGATTTTATATTTAAGATTTCTTTAAGCCCTTGTGGTGTTAAGTGAGCTTTGTGGTTTTTTAATTGGACTGCTCTACATCAATCCTTAAAATCTTCAGATTTAGAGCCTAGAATAGGGTAAGCCATATAAAAAGGAATTATCTTTTCATTGATAAGAGATAACTTAGTAACAACTAAGCTATAGGCTGACCCTGTTTGTTCTAATCTACCACACTCAAAAAAACTAATGAATTTCTCCATTAAAGGTAGGTCTCTACTATGCTGAGAGATTTGAAAACCTATAACTGATCTTAATCCTTCTTTGTTTGGCGCGGCTCCGCCGACTGCCTTTAAAGTTTTTATTCAAAAACAACCCTCACCATCTGTAAATCCTGCTACTCAATAAGGGTTCAATACAGAAGGTAGATCAAAAGGTTCTATTTTTCTTCCTAGTATATCAGGGAATGATTCTTTTAAGACTTCAGGTAAACCTAAATTCATAGAAGATTTTAAGGCTATAATTTTATTAAATCCCTCTATAGTTAAGTGTTCTTTATTTTTTATTAAAGCTAATGCTTCTTTAAATAAAAGAAAATCTGTATGTTTTTTTGTTATTAAGGGGTAATTATCAAAATGATTTAGTATAATATCTAAGTCTTTTAATGAAAAAACTCTATATTGTACTATATTCGGTAGTACCTTTAAATTCCCTATTCCTCCAAAAAAACTTTGAATACTTCTTAATAAAAGTTCATCTTTTTTATGTAAAACTATAGTAAATCCCGGGTTTACATAATAACCTATTTTATACTTGGAATTTTTCCCTATAGATAGATGAAAACAAGACTCACCATCTGAAAAACCTGTGACATAGTGGGGATTTAACTTTGATTTATTATTACTTGGATTTTCCATATATTTATCTAATCCGTTAAACTGTGCAAAGGCTGCTTAGGGTGGTATTCCTACTAAGCTACTCCCTATGTTTAACTGTTTATTAGATCGAGATCAATAGATTATTAATCTTATTGAGGGCTCCACGTTTTTATGATCTAAATTTATTATTATGAACTATTTGTCATAACGTAAAAATAAAGTCAAGTTTTTTCTCCCAAAAACCAGTTTCCTGGCGACTAGAGTACACCTTACCATACCTGGGTACACAGGCATAGAAGAACCATCTACTCGTTGCTCTTTTACAGTAATTTTATTACTGACTTAGATCCGCGATTGCCCATTTCTATAGCTAGAATCTGCCTAACTTATTACCATACCCGAGTGATTAGTTCAGCCACTTATAGCCTTTTGGCTATAGCTTGGTATTAGGAGCTTTAGGGTGTCCCCGGAATTTGGCTCTTATTCACGATAATCATGAAGTTCCACTAATCCCTCCATTTGAGGTGTCGCACTGTCTTGGAAATATATACCTCAAGGCATAGGTGCATCAAAATTAATAAATGTATTAAATAAATGTTTCATATATAAATTTTTAATATAAAATTTCTAATTATATGTCTATATATACAGCTTATAGCCGACCTGCTGCTTATATAAGCAATACTTGTAATTAGTTATATAGCAGCTGCTGGCTATATACAGCCAGCCATGCAAAGGTACAGCAGTTGCTGTAGTATAAGTATAATAGAATTGCCGCCTGTTATATAGCTAGCTTTAGCTTTTAGCTTTATATAGCTATAGCGAGGAACGAAGCTCCTCGCTATAGCTAGAAATATAAAACCCTAAGAGGGGGAGGAGTAAGCTCTCGTGAACGAGAGCTCACCCCCCCCCCCCCCCCCCCCACGAGGGGGGAAGGGGTAAAATAATTAGTCCAAGCTAGCTAAGACTAAAAAATTTTTTTTTCCTCTTTAGCCTTCTGAATTTGTGTATTCCTAACGAAGTGTATCCTATTCCCTAACGAAGTGTAGGGATACACTTCGTTAGGGAATTAGGGTATTAGTACTAGTAAGCTCGAAAAAAATACACACGCTCCGCTATAAAAATATTATTATACAACATATAATAATAATAAAGCCATCATTAAAGCAAATACTTTTTTTTTAATTATTACCTCTTATTATGGTAATAATATATTTATTTTTATATGGCTTATTGGTACCTTTTATTAACTGAGATTTTTCTCTTCTTAATAATGTTTTAATATCCGAGTTTAAGTAACTAGCTGCTTCTCTTACACTACTATAAGTAGTAGTAATTTTAGTTTCAATATCTGTTATTTCTACATCTAACCCTTTAACAGGAAGATGAGTTCTATTTTGAGCTATATTTCTTAATTTCTCTATAGTCTCGGGTGTATGTGTTTTATTATAAAAACTATTGTTTAAACCTTGACGATTTTTACTCATAAGATCTTTAACTTCATCTGTATGCTTTCTACCTGTAGCAGCTATTCTCATTTTATCTTTAGCCTCTAAACTATGTTTAAATCCTTTAGTACTACCCGCTAAAGGTGTTAAATTATATTCAGGTTTTAAAATATCGATTCATTTTTGTTCACATTTAATAACATTATCTGAATCACTATACTCCATAATATGTAATATAAAACTACTCATAGAATACTTATTTAGAGATCTAACTATATAAAGATTATCTTTATGTTTAAGATATCAAAGTTGATAATAATCACTTAATCTTAAATATAAAGGATCACCACTACCTACATACATTTTGTTATTGATTTTATTTTGTCAAACATATACCCCGATTTTCCCATTATTATCTTTACGTATTATTTCTCTTTCATTTAAAGGGTCATAATACGTTTTAATAGGATTTTGACTACTTGGCGAATTAAATGTGGTGTTATTAATTTTAGTCGAGATTTTTCTACATATAAAATTGAATTTTAAGATTAAATAAAAAGCCATATATACTTTAAATATTAAGAGATTTCTCTCTTATCTAGACTATGTCTTATATTTTATAATATAAAATATGAGGGCGCTGATCGTAGAATTATTGTTAATACTTTACTCATCTACTAGTCGTTGAACGGTTTTAATATATATTATTGTATTATATTAAACTTCGCTGCAAATTTACATAATAAATATTATGTCCTCTTTGCAATTCACCCTCTTTATACTGCGCTATTTGCCTCTACGCAGTTGCTTCTGAGAAAGCAAACCCTAATATAGAGTATGAAAATAATTGATTTTTTAAAGAAGGATTTCTAGCCACACCTATAATTAAACACCCAAACACTACACCTATTCCTACTCCAGCCCCCGCTAGACCTATAGTTGCTAAACCGGCTCCAATAAGCTTTGAGGCTTCAACCATAATGGTTACTAAATCTAACATCGGGGTCTATTGATATACATAGTAAAAGGTTTTAGTTTATTTTTAAAATAACTCTTAATGGACCGGACTATTAAGTATCCTTAAATAGCGACCCCCTTCGGCGCGATTTCCATCCTTCGGAGGAAATACTCGTAAAAAAAAATAAGAATAGGCAGTAGTAGTCCTTCGGACTCATGATTTCGGAGAAATATGCCTACTACTCTTATTATTTTTCCCTAGCGAAGCTACTATCGTCCTGTTAGAAGTTTATATCGAGTTGCCCCCCCCGGGGCTCGAGCCTCCTGATTCCCTAATGAAATGTAGGTGATATCGATCGCGCTCACTATTAAACTTCACAAATTAATATATTAAGGAGGCTATTAGGGTGGAGGTTAGTATATGTAATAGTTTAACAAGTGTGCGTGTGGGTATTTTTTTTTTTTATCTAGCGAAGCTTGCGCCTGGAACAAAGTTCGAGGCTTCGCCTATACCCCGTTCACGCTTTCATACTTTTATACTTTTTAATAGTCCCCTAACGAAGTGTACTCGTCGTATCCCAGGCGGACCCACTTCGTCTAATTTCTGATCCCGTAAGGGATATGAAATACAGACGAAGTCTCGGGTACGCAGGCTAAGGAGGACTACTCGTTTCACGAAGGGGCAAGCTCGCAAGCTCGGTCGGATAGCCGTCTACTGGAATACTACTTATGTTCAGTAAACATATTAATAAATTTTTTTGATTTATAAAAATAATTATTGGATTGTCTACTATCTATTTTCAATGCATTTTTACCTAATTCAAATACAAATCCTGCTGTAATTATACCAATAAAAATTAGCACTACTATTAATCCATAAATACCATTTTCATAAACGCTTATACCATATGGATATATTACTAATATTTCTAAATCTAGAAGAAGATAAACTAATGCAAATATGAAGAATTTAACACCGAATTGAGTTCTATTTTGACCAAGGAAACTATGAAAACCACATTCAAAAATACTATATTTTTCTTGATACGTTTAAATCAAATTTCTCTTACCTATAATTTTAACATATGAATTTAGTGCGTGTGTGCTTATAATTAATATTCGGAGCTTGCTGATTCCTTAGCTCGCTGAGACTTCGTCTAACCAAAGGGATATGGAATACACGAAGAGACTTCTCCGCCGAAGGGGGACTACGCAAGCTCTATCTATTTGTATTCATTGCATTACGGATTTTTTTTATTTCATCTAGTCCTTGTTTGGTTAAATGTTTTTTATTTTCCATCAGTGTTACAACTCTACTAAAATCTTTAAAATCTAAACTTTTATTACCATGTATGTAATATTTATCATAAAATGGAATAATAATATTTTTTAGACTAGAAAAATCAGATACTTTAAAATCAATTGCACCTCTACCATCTAAACTTGTATAACCACATCCTAAATATTCAATTAGACTTTTTATTAAAAACTCATCTCTAACACTTTGAGTTATAATAAAACTTAATTTTACCGCTTCTCCGATTTTAGATGTTTTAGATTTAAATACTACAACACTAAAACAACCTTCGGCGTCTGTAAATCCTGCTAATCAAAGAGGATCTATATTAAGAGATAATGGAATTTCAGGTCTTAATACAGGAGTGATGTTAGGATAAGCAATTTTTAATTCATCCTTTAAACCGTTATTCATAACAGCTTTTAAAGAAACAAGTTCTGATAATCCTTTTTCCGTAAGATGACTTTTGTTTATAATTAAATTATAAGCTAGCTTAAATAACATGTAATCTGCTTGTTTTTTAGTATTTAAAGGATATCTATCAAAATGGTTAATTATAATAGATAAACCTGTTAAAGATTCAACACGATACTGTGCAGCACCTTTACCCATAAGAAAGACACTACCAGTGTTAAAAAAGTTTTTTAAACTATTTAATAACACTAAATCTTTTTTATGTAAGCTTATTACAAATCTACATGCTACACGTCAACCTAATTTATATTTGTTATCTTTTATTATTGTTAATATAAAAGAACCTTCACCATCTGTAAATCCAGTAACGTATGAAGGATCTAATTTAGGGGGGAGGGAACTTTGTTCTAGCGAAGCTAGCTCACCTACTAGTGTAGAAAAATTTCTTGTTAAAATTATAGGGTTAGAAGGGATTTTGATCTGATAACTTCTTTTGAAGTCCACTAGAGTACACTTTAATAATGCGGATTTACCCGCATTACAACTACCGTCTACTCGTTGCTCTTTTACAATAATACATGACTGTTTAGTCTCATGTATTACTGACTTAGATCCACGATTGCCCATTTTGTTTTCACTCATCTTCTGGCTTGTTACTATACCTGAGTAATTAATTCAGCCACTCATACATTTTCATATATGGCTTAGTACCAGAAGCTTTAGGGGTTCCCCGGAATTTGGCAGTTTTCCCCAATTTATTGATTTCCCGATACAATTTTTAGGGTTATGAGGGGCAAGTATGAAATTAAGAAGTAAAAAAACTATTGTTAAAATAGTAACAAAAACAAAAAGAAAAGTTACACTACTCATTTAATTATTAAATAAAATTTGTACCAATATGGTCAAGATTGTTAATTATTAATAAGAAGGGGCGAAGCTATCGTCCCGACTTATTAATATTTCAATATATTTCTATATTGTTCAGACTATGTCATTATTACTTACTTAAAGTAATATTGGATTTTATTTTACGATTTTTTTTTATAATTAAGGCTAGTGCATATTTCGGCTCAGCCGAAATATGCACTAGAGCTCTAATAATCAAAAAATAGGGTAAATTAGTCGTTGAACGGTTTTAGTTTTAATTAAACTAAACTTCGCTGCAAATATTTAATTAGCTGGTTATACTAATAAATCTTCTTGCAATTTATCCAATTTTCAATGCAATACATAATGTATTATCAAGGGGGCAATTCATATTTTCTAGCAAAGCTAGGACAAATTTTAATTTACAGAACTCTTTCTATATGAGTTCATATTTTCTTTTATTTTACATATTTCTTTATATCCATTCGTAGTTAAATGACTTTTTGATTCTATCCTTTTAGCTACTAAGGATCAGTCTTTAAAATCTTTATATTTAACACCTTTAATTTTATATTCGTTAAATAATGGAATAATCTTATCATTAATATCTTCAAATTTTCTAGTAACAAAAATTACAGCCTTATTACCTTTATTATGGTAATTAAACCCTCCACAACCAAAAAAATCTACGAAAGATTTCAATAGTTGTTTATCTTTATTATGCTGAGAAACTCTAAAACTCAATGACACATATTTATCATCTGATGTAGTATACACAGAAAAAGAACCCTCTCCAGATACAAATCCGGCCATCCACTCAGGATGAGGTATTACCATATTTTCAATTAAAGGTCTTATTACCGGTATAATATGTGGAAAATCTTCTTTAACTGATGATGATAAACCTAAGTTCATTGAAGCACGAATACTAATAATTTCTTGTAAAACTGTGGCGCCTACTTCATAACTTAAATGTTCCTGGCTATTTAATTTATTAATTATTAGTTTGAATAACTCAAAGTCAGCTTTTTTTTGTGTAATTAAATTATACTTATCAAAATGAGATATTATTATAGATATATCCTTTAAAGATCTTACTTTGTATACACATTCCTTGTTAGAAGTATTGATTGAACCTGTATTATTAAAATATATTTTTATTTCTTCCAATAAAGATAAATCTCTTATATCTAACTTAATTTGGAATGTAGGTCTTACTCTCCATTTATCCTTATTCTTTTCTAAATGGATCATAAAAGAACCTTCAGCGTCCGTAAATCCTGTAACAAATCAAGGATTTATTGGTACGACTTCGTCGTCATTGTTATTAATATTTGAAATATAATTATTGATATGTTCTATGTTTACAGCTTGTCTACTTCTAACGGTATGTGTAGAAAAAAATCTTAGTTTATCTAAGTTTATTCTTAAAACGGCGAGCTCGTTAAATTTGTAATTTTTCATGATTATTTATTAATTATTTGAATACTAAGGACTAGCTTAGGTAACGAATCTTATTCAGAAGCTGTAATCACTTCCTATAAGGCGGCACTGTTTTACTTCAAGAGGATTAGTCTGAGCCCCCGCGTTGAAGTATTCCTAATTCGGAATAATAATAAAGTTATTCTTTTTAATTTATTCATTACAGAGAATGGTATTTTTTTATTTACCCATGCTTAGTCATTCTTTGTTCATAAATAAAAATAATAGAATAACAAGTGTAATTATAGAAATTACAAAAGAAATCGGACTTGATATAGCTATATTTTTATAGTTAAACTTTAATTGTTTAATTATTTTTTGATTATCATCTACAACATTACCTCTTAAGGTAAGAGTTTCTAATAATGGATTTATTTTATATTCAGGTAAACTAAAGAACATTTCTTTTACTATACCTAAATAATAAACTCCTCCTATTACACTAGTTAATATTGCGATTAAAGATAAGAAGATAAGACCTTTATCTAAGGCTGCACTTAACACCATTTGTTTTCCAAAGAATCCTATTAAAGGAGGAACTCCTACAAATGAAAAGATAGTAATAGCTAAACTTATAGCTAAGAAAGGATTTATATAAAAATATCCTTTCAGTTGAGTTACTAATTGTATCACGGCGGTCAGATTTATCTTACAAATAATTATACATAAGTTAATAAAGTTATGCATATTTCTGTATGCTTCGCACAGAAGCACAGAAGAGCTTGCTATGAAGGCTAGCTTGCTTAGTATAAAAAAAAATATATTTTTTTTTATTCCTTAGCCTGCTGAGACTTCGTCTATCCCACCGAAGGGGGGATATAGCTTGCTGATGAGTAGTCCATATCCCCCCTTCGGTGGGATTAGTAGCCTTCGACTCATCAGAAGGCTACTAATCCCGAGACTTCGTCTACGACGAAGTGGGGGGGATATGGACTATGCATAACAAAATTATTCTCTACCTCTATTCATACCTGCTTTTAATCTACGTATTTGATCTAAACCTTCGTTAGTTAAATGGCCCTTTACTTTCATTATATCAACTGCTTTACAAAAATCGGCAAAATCTTTTGATTTTACACCTTGTAAAGATATACTTTGGAATAAAGGAATAACTTTATCGGTCAGATCTTTTAATTTTAGGATTTGAAAATCCACTTTATTCTCTCTAAATCTTAAAAACACTTTACCACAACCTCAGAAGGCAACTAAGCTATTCATAAATACCTTATCGATAGAATGTTGAGTTACATTAAACCTTAATTGTACTTGATATCCTGTTTTTAAAGTTAACGATTTAGTAATTCTAATACTAAAACACCCTTCTCCTGCTACAAAACCTGCCATTCAATAAGGATCAATCTTAGAGTTTATTAACTCTTCGTCTGAACGACTTGGTCTTGTAGCTGGAATAATATCAGGAAACGTAGTTTTCATAAAGGTAGAAAGACCCTTATTCATAGAAGCTCTAAGAGATATAATTTTATGTCAACCTGTAATAGTCAAATGTTCTTTTTTATGAATTAAAGTAACAATTTGAGAGAACAATTGAAAATCCTCCAATTTTTTGGTTAAGAGAGGATATTTTTCAAAGTGGTTTATTATTACATCTATATCTCTTAAAGATTGTACCATATATATAGAAGATTCTTCTTTATGGTAAATTTTACCTACCCCTAGGAATGAAGAAATTTTTTCTAATACATTAAGATCTTTTTTGTGTAATTCGATTTGGAATACAGGTTGTACACATCACCCTACTTTTACTGTATTACTCTTAAATATTCTCACAGTAAAATTAGATTCAGCGTCGGAGAAACCAGTTAAGAATAAAGGGTTTAGGGTACCGGTGGCTGTAGATTTCAAATTAGGATTTACAGATAGAGAAGTATATGATCTTCTCAAGGAAGGCATAATTAATTGTTTAGAAAGGATTCTGATTTGATAATTTCTTTCGAAACCCATTAGAGCATACCTTAAATGCATTAAATTAATACATCTATGACCGTCTACTCGTTGCTCTTTTACAACAGTATATAGCTTGCGCACACGTACTGTTGACTTAGATCCACGGTAATCCATTGCTCTTTCGATTATCTTATGGCTTGTTACCGTACATCAGTGATTAATTGATCCACTTGTAGCCTTTCGACTACAGCTTGGTACCAGAAGCTTTAGGACGTCCCCGGAGTTTGGCCATAATACCCTATATAGAAGTTTCCTAGACCTCTTGGCAGGTGAATTGTTTTTGTCCATTAATTCTTCATGTTCTTTGTTTTCACTTATATAACAATATAAAGAGAACCCTATAGCTATTAATATAACAAATGCATTTAAATTACTTATAGAATATTGTGTTAAATAGAATATAAATGCTTGAGTAGATTCAACACTAGATATACCTAATGCTAAAAGTATAAATCCTACGTGAGATATAGTACTATAAGCAAATAATCTTTTAATTCTAAATTGAGTTAAACCTACCACAGTTCCTATTATTAATGAGAATAGTGAACTTATTAGTAAAATAAATGTTCAACTCATTTCTGAAAAACTACTGTTAGTATAATACACTAATTGTAATAATAATATAAATATAGAAATTTTGGCTATTATAGCCACGAATGTTGTTACTATTGTAGGTATAGCGTCATATACGTCCACATGACGACTGTAAAATTTATCGTCCAAATTAAAGAAAAGAACAACTTTATATAATAGGGTAGTGCTTCCTTCGGAGCACTAGCAAGCTCGTAATTTTAGAGCCTGCTGAGTCCGAAGGACTATAAGAAAAAAAATACTGCATGAACCAGAGTAGTCTATTTTAGATATCTACCTTTATTCATTCCTGTTCTTATTTGGCGAATCTGATCGAAACCTTCGTTAGTTAAATGAACTTTTGTTTGTATCATTTTAGCTACTTTAGCTCAATCTTTGAAATCCTTAGATTTAACGCCAACGATAGGGTATTTATCGAAAAAAGGTAAAATCTTTTCATAATTATCTTTGAATGATTGACATCTGAACTCAATATAATCTTTATAAGAATAAGTTTTGAGGCTTCGCCTACACACCCAAAGAAATCTACTAAACTTTTCAATAATAATTCATCTCTAATGTGTTGAGTTACTACAAAAAGTAATACTACACGACTTCCTCTTTTATGTAATTTAGATTCTCTAATACTAACTTTAAAACAACCATCACCACTCGTAAAACCAGCTACTCATTGAGGATCTAATTTGACATTTTTAAGTGGTGGTAATAATGGTCTTACTAAAGCAACAGTATTAGGGAAGGCTTCTAATAGTAAAGGGGTTAATCCTCTATTTAAAGAAGCTCTAATACCTATTATTTTTTGTAAACCTTCAGCTGTTAAATGTTCCCCACGTTGCATCATCATAACAACTTGTTTAAATAATAAATAATCAGAATATTTATTAGTTTTTAAAGGATATTTATCAAAATGAGGTATTACTTTGGTTATTATTTGATCTAAAGAACCTATTGTAAAATCACGACAACCATTTCTTTCTTTACCTATTCTTCCAACTCCAAAGTAGTGGCTGGCGAAGCTAAAGCTCTGAATAAGTTTTAAAAGATCTAGGTCTCTTACATGAAGATTAATTGTGAAATTAGCCTCTATTTGTCATCCTAGTTTGCTTTTTGGTGATTTACGTACTAGAACCATAAAGCATCCTTCTGCGTCAGAGAATCCCGAGATAAATCAAGGATCCTGACGCAGTTGGCTATTATCTAGGTTAGACTCCGAAGAATAAAATTGTCTTTGAATAATTTGGTTAGAAAGGGTTTTAACTTGATAACTTCTTCCGAAGCCCACTAGAGTATATCTTAAATGCGGTATATTAATACCGCATCAACTACCATTTACTCGTTGCTCTTTTACAATAATACATGACTGTTTAGTCTCATGTATTACTGACTTAGATCCACGATTGCCCATTTTGTTTTCACTCATCTTCTGGCTTGTTACTATACCTGAGTAGTTAATTCAGCCACTCATACATTTTCATATATGGCTTAGTACCAGAAGCTTTAGGGGTTCCCTGGAATTTGATAGTTTACACCCAACGTATGTTGATAAGGATTCCCTAAGTCCTTTTTCAGGTGATCAGAAATGGAATGGTGCTGCACTTACTTTAAATAAGAATCCTATTGTAAATATTACTAAAGAAAGATTAATATAATAAGGTGTATATCATAAATTTGTAGAAAGATCACTTATACTAGTTATGATATATAAACCATCTAAGTTAGTAGTACCTGAATTAGCATATAATAAACTAGTTCCTAATAAGATAAAACATGAGCTTAATCCTCCTAATAAAAAGTATATTAAACCTCCTGTAGTAGATAGTTCTGAATTTCTATATATAGTACTTAATATATAAAGACCATAACTTTGTAATTCTATAGCCAGGAAAATAGATACTAAATCATTAGTTGACATTAATAATACTGCACCTGTAATTACAAATAGTATAATTAACGATAATTATGGATTTATCATACAAATTCTAATCGATTATCTTAAACCCACCGTCAGGGTACAGATTATAGCCAGTACCCATAACCTAGTGAAATTAATAAGATAATCTACAGTCCTCTATTATACATTGTATCTTTAATATCTTTTATTAATTTAATACCTTCAGATGTTAAATGTGCTTTACTATTTATTAAAATAGAGGCTTTTTTAAATCTCTCGAAATCTAATAACTTTACTCCTGATAGAGTATGTTTAGATAAAAGAGGTGTCAATTTTTGATTTATGTCCTCTGACTTAGTAATAACTAATTCGACTGCTTCACGAGATTTATGTTTTCTTACTATTCCACACTCTAAAGAATCCGCAATTCTTTTTAGTAAATCTAAATCTTTAGCATGTTGACTTAAACTAAATACTAGACTCACTGCATATCCTACTTTTCTATCTTTACTTGGATAGATAGAAATAAAGAAAGATGCTTCAGCTGTTATAAATCCAGCTAATCAGTCAGGGTTTATCGTAGGGGCTATTTTAAGTTCTGGAATCACTGCAGGTTTTAAATCAAGATATTCTTCTTCTACGACCTTAGGTAATCCCTTATTTAAATTAGCTCTTTCAGAGAAGATTTTGAACAAACCAGATAAAGATTGATGTTCCCCTTTCTGCATAAGAAGAAGTATTCTCTTAAATACTAAGTAGTCCTTCAACTTAAGAGATGATAAAGGATACTTATCAAAATGAGGTAAAACATGTTTTAGTAAATCTTTAGTTGAACCTATTGTATAATAGATTATTCCTCTTTTACTTTTGTAGATTTTACCAGCATTAAAGTAAGCTTTAAATTGAATTAGAATGTCTAAATCTTTTATATCCAACCCAATAGTAAATGTAGGATGAATTTTTCAACCTGTACCTGATTTCTTTTTAGAGGTAGAAATAGTGAATGAACCATCTCCGTCTGTAAATCCTGTTATAAATCAAGGATTTAATTTAAAACTCTCTTTATTAATAGTAGATATTTCTGATTCAATATTAGTATTTGAATCATTAGTTGTATAATAGCGTTTGATTAGAATTTGATTAGATGGGATTCCATATCAGGATATTCTTTCGAATCCTCTTAGAGTACACCTTAACAATGGATTAATTACTAACCCATTACAACTGCCGTCTACTCGTTGCTCTTTTACAACAGTATATAGCTTGCGCACAAATACTGTTGACTTAGATCCGCGATTACCCATTCCTTTTTCAAGAATCTTTTGACTTGTTACCATACATGAGTAATTAGTTCATCCACCACGGTATAATTCAACCAGATTTGGTATCAAAAGCTTTAGGGCTTCCCCGGAATTTGACAGTTTATCCCTTAATAATTGAAACAACTTCCCAGGTTGTTGTTGTTTAGGATATTCAATAATTTTAAAATGTTCTCCCATTTTATTTATTATTTTTGTGTTATAATAAATAAATTTATATAACAATAAATCTTTTAAAGAAGAATATTCTGACACTCATACTTTTCTAGGGTAAAAACTAGTTAATTGTAATATTAATATACTAACTAAAAAGATAAAAATATGGAATATTTGTGTGATATTTGTCATAAGTAATAAACCACCATGTAAACCGACTCCTTTAGTTACAACAGCTAAAGAAGAGATATCATGTAAAATACAATAAATTAATATTAATATCGCTATCCTATTAAATAGTATCGATATATCTCGTCTTATATTGACGGCGTTTGAAAGTAAAACTAGTATTATTGATAATATAATCATTTTTTTTTTTAAGTGTTTTGCTAGTTAATTAGACTTAACCATGGCCTCACGGCGAGCCTTAGGAGAAAATCGAATTCTCATTACTAACGTATGAAATTAGAGTTTTAACCATTTAAACTACTTAGGCTTGCTTAATAGCATATTACTACGAGCTTGCGAGTAAGAGGAGGTTATGGTTCGAAGAGGGAACGAGAGCAGTAACCTCCGCCTAATAAATACATAGACTTCTCCATATTTCTTCGAAATTTATTTCTTTTTTTTTTTCTCCGAAGGACTACGTCCTTCGGACTCAGCAAGCTCTATAAAGTTCTTTATTTTTTTTTTATTGCTGTATTTTCTAGCGGAGCATACTAATTTCGAAGAAATATGGAAGAATCTTCCTCCTAGAAGAATGCCCCCTTTGGTGGCATTCTTATGGAGAGTACGCTCCGCTAGCGAAGGTTAGGCGAAGGCTAGGCGAAGGCTACTGATTCAGGGGTCGGATAGGCGAAGCCTCGAACTTTCTTACTCTCGCAAGCTAAAGCTTTAGCCTACTATAGAAGGAATTTCGTTCCCCTGAACAAAGAGGGCAAGCTAGCGCACTAATTCTAGCTTTAGCTTATATATGCTGGCTATATGGATAGAGACAGCTCCTAGGGTAAACACTCGGGATCGAACCGAGAACAAGTTACACCACAAATAACCACTCTACCGATTGAGTTATGTCTACCTTAATAAATCTAGCTTTAGTTGCTTTAGTTAGCAGGAGCTTGCTATGAAATACTCCCGGAGTAAAAAAAAAGAAATTTATTTCTTTTTTTAGCGGAGCGTACTCCTAACGAAGTGTAAGCACTACGCAAGCTCCCCCTATTCCAGAACAATGCCCCCTCTGGGATATTTTTTTCTGTGCTTATCCCTACGGGATCAGGGCATATTTCTTCGAAATCAGCCAGCCACTAATTTCTGATCCCGTAAGGGATATGAAATACAGGAAAAAATCCGCGAGCTAAGGAATCAGCCTACTCTCCCTCCGAAGGATGGGTGGCGTGCCTCACACTTCGTTAGGGGGCTCGTCGAATATCCCCACTTCGTTGGGATTAGATAAAAAAAAATTCGAAGGATATGCTTCGCGCTTCGCGCTTCGCTACTAATATTAAGATAAAATTATCCTGCGGTGATTCGAACACCGACTGTAAATACCAAAAATTTATGATCTACCCATTAATCGACAGGATATAGATATAGGAGGCAAGATAGCCCCTCCCCTATTCAATAGTCCGGAGTAGGCTTCGCCTCATCAGCGAGCTCTTCCTAACGAAGTGTGAGGCACGCCACCAGAGCTTGCGGGATTTTTTTTTATAGTACATATCCGGCGGAGCCGGATTAGTACTAGTAAGCTCGAAGAAAAAAAATATTGCGCGATTCGTTCCACGAATATCGGATAGGCGAAGCCTCGAACTTTGCTTTTTTTTTTTTTAATCGCTATAGTCCTTCGGACTCAGCAAGCTAAAGCTCGTAATTAAACTAGGGAGTAGGCTAAATAATTATTAATGTACAGGCAAGAGGACTTGAACCTCTATGGTAATAATACCCGTCGCACCTAAAACGACTTCGTCTTCCATTCCGACATGCCTGCTTTTAATTGTGTAATCCATATCCCCGTCGGGATTAGGACTCAGCTAGCTCGAGACTTCTCCTAATCCCAACGAAGTGGGGGCATTCTTCTTGACGAGTACACTTCGTTAGGGGACTACCGGAGTAAAAAAAAAAAAGAAATTTATTTCTTTTTTTAGCGGAGCGTACTCCTAACGAAGTGTAAGGACTACGCAAGCTCGAGACTTCATCTAGGGCAAGCTCTCTCTCCGAAGGATGGGTGGCGTGCCTCACACTTCGTTAGGGGGAGCTTGCTCCTGCGGAGAGACGAAGTCTACTGCTATACGAGTAGGCGTAGGCTGGGAGGGTCGCTTGCGGATTTTCGCGGAAGATTCTTCCGCGACGAAAATATAAGAGGGGACTTCGTTACCGCCTGTATTTTTTTCCCTCCCTAACGAAGTGTACCTTATCCTCGCTAGCTAGAAATATAGGACTTGCAGGATTCGAACCTACATTTTAATGATTAAAAGTCATATGCATTCACCATTATACTAAAGTCCCTTATAGCACGAGAAGTAAAAAAAAATAAGAGTAGTGCATATCCATATTCCCTCAGGTAGACGAAGTATCGAGCTTGCCTAGACGAAATCTCTCCCGGAGGGATATGGATTAGCACTAACGAAGTGTATCCCTTCGGTATTCGTGGTACGAATCGGGCAAGCATATCCATATCCCGGAGGGATATGGATAGTAATATTCGTTTCACGAATCAGCAAGCTCTAAAATAAGGCGGTAACGAATAGGCTCCGCCTCTTCCTTTATTTTTTTTTTTCTCGTTCGAGTAAGGCGCATGCGAAGCTAGAGCCTCCGCCTACTATAAGAATTAGCAAGCTAAAGCTACACTTTTATATGCACACGGTAAGACTTGAACTTACAACAAAAATAGCTTCAATATTTCACTCTACCGATTGAGTTACATGTGCTTTTTTATTAGGGCGAGCTCTCCCTAACGAAGTGTATCCCTAACGAAGTGTATCCCTAACGAAGTGTATCCCTCCGAAGGATGGGTACACTTCGTTAGGGAATCGGGAATACTCGTAGCTATTAACCATTTGTTATTTCTTCGAAATTAGCAAGCTAGAGCTTGCTAATCCCTAATCCCGGAGGGATATTGAGCCGGAATTAGTCGAGACCTCCAATTCTCTACTAATAGCGAAGTTTAAATATTATATCTTACAACTTAAACGTTCTGCTCAACCAATTGAGCTTCACAAGCTTATATGGAGACACTCGGATTCGAACCGAGCCTTCTAACATGCAAGGTCAGCATTCTACCAAATAAATTATGTCCCCTACGGTAGATAGCTTATATAATACCTATAGCTATCTACCAGTAAGAGCTTGCGCCCCTACTTATAACTACTTTGTCCTTTCTTGTCTCTTCCTATAGACTTTCCTAGCTTAGATATTTCCCGTTCTAGCTCGAAGAATTCACTGTCTGACATCATAGACAGTGGACTATCTTCAGTAGACAGTGGACTATCTTCAGTATCCACCGGTTCGGGATTACTAGTTGGTAGGTCAGGAAGAAGTAGGATAGGATTTATAGTTTCCATTGTGGCTTCCCCTACCACATTATTCATGACTTCACGATACAAATCTTCATCTACTTGCATTGGCTCATCACGGTTAACAAGATTTGACTCTAAGATCTCACCCATCCCCTGGTTAGCTTGCGTATTAATAGGACTAGAGTTGTCGCTAGAAATACTATCTGGAGTTGACTCTGGTATAAAAAATTGCGGTGAAAAAGCCAAATCCCCTTCACTGGTCATATCATCTGCGGATATTAGAGTAACCTCCGGCTTACCAGCCTCCTCCTGGTTAGCTTGCATATTTATAGGACTAGAGTTATCGCTAGATATACTATCTGTATCTGGAGTTGGCTCTGGTGCAAAATAAGCATTAGTATAACTATTCGAAGAAAAATTCAAACGATCACTCAAATTAAAACCATCACTCAAATCCTTATCTCCTAATGGTTCTGAGGATAAAACTGATTTCATGAATAGCGCTCCTTCTATATAACTCGACCTAGGGTAATTTACTAATGGTACTACAGTAGCGAATTCTGCACGACATATGCAAATTTCCCCAATACGCCCATCAGATTCGCATCGTAGTTTATCCATAGGCGGAGGTATATAAACATTAATTTGTTGGGACGGATAATTATTAGGAGGCATTACCTCCGTACCCCTAGGATAATGCTCGTAAAAAAAATCAGGAGCCATCGAGAGATAATAATTTGCATTTCCCACACTCCATAAACGAGGTTCTGGTGCATTTGGTGGGCCGATTACCGTTAACATAGTATGAATATCAACAGTCAATAACCTAGTTCCAGTTCTATCGTGAATAACTTCCGCTACAGGAGTATTAAGCGGTCTAGCTATAAAATCTGTTTCCTTAGGTGGCGTTGGTACCCCCTCACTAGAACTATCATCTGAAGATCTTATAATAGCCTCTGGGTCAGCCATTTGGCCAGCCCTATTCCCGGGTAAGCTCGTAATCGGACTTGCCTCACTATAATTATTACCATAATCACCTGAATCACTAGAACTATCATCTGAAGATATTATAATAGCCTCTGGGTCAGCCGCATCTTGGCCAGAACCGTCTACCTCACCAGGATCCGCTTCTAAGTAAGAAGGCTTTAGACTCGCGATTTGACGTTCTAGCTCGAAGAATTCACTGTCTGACATCATAGACAGTGGACTAACTTCAGTAGACAGTGGACTATCTTCAGTATCCACCGGTTCAGGATTACTAGTTGGTAGATCAGGAAGAAGTAAGATAGGATTTATACTTTCCATTACGGCTTCCCCTACCGCATTATTCATAACTTCACGATACAAATCTCCATCTACTTGCATTGGCTCATCACGGTTAACAAGATTTGACTCTAAGATCTCACCCATCCCCTGGTTAGCTTGCGTATTAATAGGACTAGAGTTGTCGCTAGAAATACTATCTGGAGTTGACTCTGGTATAAAAAATTGCGGTGAAAAAGCCAAATCCCCTTCACTGGTCATATCATCTGCGGATATTAGAGCAATCTCTTCCCCCTCTACCACTTGGTCACCCGAAGCCACTGCTGTACGACCTTTGCGTGAACCACTATTGTTATCATTATCCTTTGGACTTTCAGCCTCATATGGATAAGGCGCATCCGCAAAGCTGTCTTCAAAAGGTAGCTCCATAGGGGATTCTACTGTTGGTGGTTGCTCACTCGCTTGCACAGCAGAAGCTACTTCACGATTATTTTGAGCATTATTATCCTCATCTCCGCTATAACCATAGATATCCTCTTCCTCTTCATTTGACCCTGAGGGATGAAGAGGTGTTTCATTTGGTAGATTAGTACTAGGGGTTGGCCTTCTGGAGGGGAGGTCGTATTCAACATAATGCGCTTCAAGAGTACGTGGATTTAGATCTGTACTATCATTATTCAAGTTAGCAACTTGCAATATTAGATTAGGGATTTCTATATCCCCATTTGGTGAAGGATCTGGTGGTCAAGTTGGAGTAAACCTTAATGTAATTTTACTATTACTTCCTTTAGTAGTATAAACCTGTTTTAGTAGAGTAAACTCAAGGTTAAGTTTTCTAGTTTTTTTCATAACTAGAGTATTAGGTATAGAAGATTTGACTCTTTGCTCACCTTCATAATCAAAATTAACTCTTTCCCCTCCCAGAGATATTTGGTGATATTCATGTGGTATAATATCCAAGAGTTTTATACTCTCAAAGGGCAACTCTATAGATATACTTTTTCCACGGAAAAATCTATTATTAAACCCATCTAAGGTATATTTAACTGACTTAGGGTTTTTATTTTTATAGTCTACAGCTTTTTTAGTAAAACCTACACTTTTCTTTTTAACAACACTAAAATTATCCATATCTGATTGATACGGATAATTTTTATCGACCCCAGCTAGAACACTAAAATTATCCTTATCTGATTGATAAGTTAAGTTTCCATCTGAATTTGTATAGATAAAATCCATACATCTACGAATAGATACCTCATCCCTATTATCTAACATATTATAGTCATGTGTAGGCATAGTCATATTAGACATACCTCCTTGTTTAAAAACAAAAGGTAATTTTACACTATCATTTTTAACGTCTATAATGCTATAAAGTTCGTAATCTGTATTTCTGTCTAGTATTGGAGCAAATGTTGTACTTGTAGTGTTTATTCCAAAATATTTACTATCAGTGGGTTTTAACTGAAAAAATTCAAATGTAAGTCTATTAATAGAAACACCATAAATATTCTGAAATTTAGTAAATTCACTTCTAGTCAATTTACTAGCGATTTTTTTTATTAACTCTGCTCTAGATTTTTCTAATGGTAAATTTATGCTAGCATCTAATTCACCCAGCATTTGCCTTCTGATTTTATAACCTTCCGCAACTCCCTCTTTATACATACTAAAATAAGTCATATGACTTTGGTTTCTAGTTATTAATAAACGGTTTATAGGATAATCACGACGAGTTTTGAAATAATAGCAATCATTATCCATATATTCATTATTACTGTCATTTCTAGACATTCGCCTTTCTGCGAATTTTACTAAATCCCATTCTTTTCCTTTAGGACGAGCTAGTAGATATTCATCTTTTTGAATAGCAGATTTTGTTTCAGACCGGGCTTTATACATTAAGTCTTTAAATTTAAGTCTAGATTTATCTGAACCATCTTCTTCTCAAATCATGAAATCCTTAGGGTTAGCTTTTTGACCTTTAGTTAAATAAAATTCCACTAATTTTCTATATTCGTTGTCTAAGGTATTTTCAAAAAAAGCTAACTTCCGGGCTGCCAATCTGTCCTCATGTATTACAAAATTTTCATTATTAGCTATTTTTATAGCTTCCCCTTGTACTCCTACTACCTTCTTTAAGTCTTTAGAGAATTTGATACTATCAGTAGTATCAAATTCTCTAATTCTAAGATTATTTTGACTTTTTTCTTGGTAATAATTCTTTACAGTTTTTAGTTCGGGTTCCATATAATACGATGAAGGCCTTCATACTCTAAATAAACTTGTATTATCTATAGATTCGGCTTGAGTAAATATTATTAAACCATTAATTCTATTCTCCACCTTATCTATCCCTATCTGGGGTAACATTATACCATATTTAGATTCTAATGTTGTTGTAATATCCCTAATTTTGGCTGAACTATCCGTAACATTTGCATTTTGTAAATAATAAGTAGGCATAAAGACACAACCAGGCAAGTCATGTCTAATTATATTAACTATTAATAATCTCCCTTTTAAAACCAAAGAAACCGCCCCATAAAATTTAGTATTATAAAAATAATTTATTGGTTTTACTGTGAAATTAGCTTGCGATCTTTGAATACCTTCATTATATTTAAGTTTTCACGTAATATTTACGATAGGAGAATTATTTAATTTATCTTTATATTCTTTTATTAGCCCTTGTCGAACAGATTCAGTAACAGGTACATAATCAGCCTTTTTCTTTATGGTTTCATCTATATTTCGATAATATCTAGATAAAGAAGCCCCACCCTCTTTCGCCACGGCTTCTTTATTTAGGTTTTGAGCAGCCTCTTTCTCTATGGCTGCATCTAGATTTCGATAATATATACCCACGTCCGTATCGGGTACTTTATGTAGGTTTCGAGCTTCTTCAGCCGCTTTCGCCAGGGCTATTTCTGTTTTTCGCACCTGCATGATATTGATGGTTGGTTCAGGTCCACACTTTACTACACCTGGCATACGGAAAGGTATGCCTTTCCACTCGTAATATCTTTGGTTACCTTCATTAAAATAAAACTTACTGAAACCTGAATTACATGCTTCCTGTAAAAATGGAGTTAGTGATATAAATGCCGCTATATAGCTGGCTGACCCCGCTAGATCCAATGCGCTCTTAAGTGGTATAGGCTCATGCTTATTTATTCCGACCCTCTCTCCCGGAGGGATACACTTCGTTAGGGAAGCTCGGACTCCAGAATCGCCATCGGAGAGAGGGTCAACCCTACTGCACGATATTGTACTTTGTCTACTAACGAAGTGTGAGGCACGCCATCCTGGCTTATTTATTCGCAAGATACCGTATATTATACAAATTGTGAATAATGTTATAATTATAACAATAAACCCTTTTATTATTATAGATATAATTATTGTACTATAATAGTTTTGAATTAAGTAGTTTACAATTATAGTACATGTTATTCTATATAGATTTACTCTTTTTACTACGTAATCATTATACAAATAATAATCTTTATCCTCTATAGATTCTTTCTTCAGATATTTCACTATAAAATTTAGCAAATAAAAAAACATAGGTAAAGGAAGAGTAAGTATTAATATTGTTGTTATAAAACTATTATTATCATCTATATTTAATAACATAGTAGCTAGCAAATATCTAAAAATATATATTATTATAATAGATATTATTCACATTTTAAATAAATGCTTTATAATTTTCCCTATATTATTTATTATCAGTGTAATAAAGTGCACTAATTTTTCTCTAAAATCTACTTTTTTATGACTGGGCAAGCCACTATAAAAAAACTGAAAATGTTTTTGATAAAAATTTAGAGCTAAAGCTTTAACTAATATTACACTTAATATACTTAAAATTATAAAAATATAATTTTGTATTATAAAAAGTATGGGAAATATTATAAATAATATTAAAACCATTAATATATAAGTCCTAAATCCAAATAAAGATCTATGACTATAACATAAGATATAATTTATATTACTATCTAATTTAATGTTTTTAGCTAGCTCTGGGACGCCTACGGATGATCCCAAATTTTCGGGAAGATTATTTAACACTTCTAAGAATAAATTCAAATCTATTTGAATAGATGTAACGGCTACATGAATAAAAACTACAGCTAAAAATTGATATAATTTTATATTAAAGATATATCGTGAAATAAGTTCTATAGAATTTTTAGATAGCCTGTTGATTTTCTGACGATTTATAAAAGTACGAAGATTTATATATTGTTGAAGATCTCTGCTGAGACGAAGTCTACCCCCTTCGCTGGGATCAGAATGCAGAGATCAAGGGAATCTTACGAAAAGACGGACTAAAAGAAGATTCATATTTTTTTTCATTTTTAAGGTATTGTTATATATAAAAGTAGTAGTCGCATTTAGTTAAGTTAATAATAATAGCCTACGACTTACTAAGACTCCCGCTCCCACCAATATGGTGGGGAGCCGGAGGTGGAGATACGAGGTCTACTCCCCATATCACCTTAAGAATATTAAACCGCGCTATAATTACAGGCTAAATATATAAGAGCTTGCTCCCTCCGGAGAAATACTCCCTAACGAAGTGTACTCCTATTCCCTAACGAAGTGTACTCATATTCCCATATTCCCGTATTCCCGGAGGGAATTAGGGAATTAGGGAGGCATTCTTCTGGGAATAGGGAATCGCGAATCGCATATAATATACATTAGCATTTTATGCTCTTTAGAACTTGGTAGTTAGAGCTATGCACACAGCCTACTTACCTTCAGTACTTCCTTAAGGTACTAAACTAAAGTCGCTTATCTAGTCGTAGCTAGGATAAAAAGAATCAGCGTGCTTGCGAGAGACGAAGTCTCTCCCCCTAGGGGAATAGGGGGATGAGGTTGTTCCTAGCAAAGACTCCTCTTTATTTTTTATCTTTATACTTTGCTAGGGAACTTTGTTCCCTAGCAAAGAGTGCGCCCACGCTAAATTAGCGTACATAGCTCTAACTATCGCATTCTTCATCACATGAAACTTCATATTCTTAATTCTTTCTATAAGATATAGCCCACTTGCTAATCCAGCACAAGCTAGATGGCTAAGCTTACAATAAGTTTGAGTCGCCCGCTTATTTATACTAGCTAAGCTCTGAAGAAAAAAAAGAGCTTGCTATGAGTAAGGGGTCGCTAGCGCGATTTTTTTTTTCTGTGTAGCGGAGCGTACTCCTCCTCTTTAATTTTTTTTTTTATCGCTTGCTTTATATACTCAGTATATATATACCTTCTCTAGCTTATCTGTTACTGAAAAGAAGTGTAGATGCTATGTGGAATACAATAGCATTATTATAGTATGTATAATTATAAATCCTACTATACTATACTAAATCCTATAGAATACGGTTAGTCAGATTCGAACTGACACAAATCGAGTGGAAATCGACAAGTCTACCATTAACCTATAACCGTTCAAATAGAGCTTGCGCACTGAGGAGTGGTTTGAACACACGAGTATAACTCAGAAAAGCTTAAGTTTTCTGAGTTTATTCTTCCACGAGGAGTAGTACTGCGTACTAGCAAGCTCTATACCCGGCTACGCCGGGTATAGAGCTTGCTGGAGCTTGCGTAGACGAAGTCTCTCCCTAACGAAGTGTATGAATGCCCCCCGTAGGGGTAGGGAATAGTGAAACGAATATTACTACCTCTATAAAACCTTCTTTAGCTATACATTTAGCTAGGTAAGAAGGGTGCATATTAATAAAAGCTGCGGCTCTTCTTATAGAAGTAAAATACACAACTTCATTGGTTTCAACATTATCATTATCTACTAATAGACCACCTGAAGGTTGAGAATTAGCTCCCAGTTTTATTTTAGCCTCTTCGGATAGAGGTTTACCTAATTTAGCTGCACGTATAAGTTCTATAGTCTGAGGGCTATGTTTAAAGCCGTATAGAGAACCCGCAGTTTTCAAGGTGTTATACTTAAACTCGTAGTCGGCGTAGACGAAGTCTCTCCGCAGGACTAGCCTGCGTACCCGAGACTTCTAATTTCGAAGAGATATGTATTTCATATCCCTTACGGGATCAGAAATTAGTATTTCATATCCCTTACGGGATCAGAAATTAGAAGTGGGGGGGGTAGACTTCTCCGCCGAAGGGGAGAGACTTCGTCTACAGCAAGCTCTTTAATATCCGAAAAAGGACTTGAACCTTCAAGGCACTCTGCCTACAAATTTTAAGTTTGTTGTGTTTACCAATTTCACCATTCGGATTTTTTTTTACAATTAGCCAGAGTCGAACTGACAAAATTCGTTTGGTAAACGAATAGTTTACCATTAACTTATAATTGCTTACTTCCTACAACTATAGTCTTTCTTAACTGTCTATCACCAATGAATATAGCTCATTGAGATACACTTTACTAGCCTTCGCTAGCGGAGCGTACTCTCCGAAGGAGGAAGATTCTTCCGCGACGAAAATACAGCAAGCTCTCCTTAGCCTGCTGATTATTTTTTTCTACAGAAAAAAATCGCGCTAGCGACAGAAGTCTACCCAACGAAGTGGGGGGCATTCTTCTGGATAGCCTTGTCTTAAGACTACGGTGCAAATCTCTATCTAGTGTTAGGGTTTTTTATATTAGAGAGAGCTGGATAGGCTTCGCCTCTCCAAATAAATTATCTCTCTCCTTAGCCTGCTGATTATTTTTTTCTACAGAAAAAAATCGCGCTAGCGACAGAAGTCTGCCCAACGAAGTGGGGGGCATTCTTCTGGAGTGAGTCTTTAGTTATATTTGGACCGATTCCAGCACTCAGATTTAGGGCTAAAGTGACTTGAACACTTATAATTACTGTTATGAGCAGTACACTTTACCTATTAAGTTATAGCCCTACGCGGACAAAGGACTTGCACCTCTAACCTCTGGACATGAGCCAAATGTGTTACTATTACACCAATCCGCTTTAGACTAGATAGGATTCGAACCTACGATGGTAGCATTGAAAGAGCTATGTCGTAACCGCTTGACTACTAGTCCTTTTAATATCCCTCCCTCCGAAGGACTAATTTCGAAGAAATAGGGGAGACTTCGTCTACAGCAAGCTTAAGCTTGCGCCTTAAAAAAATGAGGCAGAATCCTCTTTACGGGAGAAGCCACAGGAGTTGCACCTGGATGTATTGGCCGCACCCAACCATAACCACTATCGGTTTAGCTTCATCTTGGTGTGGAAGCTCGAGCTGAGATATTTGCACCCTACTAAGGTATAATATTGCAGTCTCCCATCTCTGCCTTATTTACCACTAAGATTACTAAAATAGCTCTTTTTTTTTTGTAGTTTACTAGCCTGCGTATTAACTTGCTATCGCATAAGCCAGCTAAGACTATTAAGTTTAATATAGAGCTTGCTGTAGTCCCCTAACGAAGTGTACTCTCCGAAGGAGGAAGATTCTTCCGCGACGAAAATACAGCAAGCTCTCCTTAGCCTGCTGATTATTTTTTTCTACAGAAAAAAATCGCGCTAGCGACAGAAGTCTACCCAAAGGGATATGGATCGCACGAAGTCTGGTTTATGGGCGCCCTACCTCTAGTAGTGACTCTTTCTAGACTTGTCAAATTAGAGTCTTTAAAATATTCATCACTAATAAGTCTAAAGTGATATTACCACTTGACGACTAATCCTAGCTTGCTAAAGCAGTAAGCTTTGCCTGATTCGAAGAATAGTAGCTTCGCTAGGCAATAAGACGCAACTCTATAATGAGAGGAGTAGTACTGCGTACTAGCAAGCTCTATTCCCAGAAGAATGCCTCCCTAATTCCCTAATTCCCTCCGGGAATATGTGTACACTTCGTTAGGGAGAGACTTCTCCTAACGAAGTGTGAGGCACGCCACACCACTCCGTCGACCACGGAGTGGGGGGTCCGCCTGGGGGATACGCCTTATTTTTTTTTTATCCCTGGCGCCTTACTATTCGTCAGCCCAATGCAAGTATCGCACTTACTTCTATTGATTACAAAACAATTGCATTACTTTTATGCTAATCAGGCTCTAGCTACAATTTGCTAAAATTTAAAAAGCCAAACCACCCGATAGCAAAGTATATCCAGGTATGGTTGGCTAATTTCTGCTGAGCAGAAATAGGCATGCATTGTACATGCGATATATGTATAAATAGTTATTTATAAAATTAGTACTTTATTCTTAAAAATCTCCAGATTCGTACGGATAAAGCCTATATTAATCCTTCGTAATAATATTTTACGTATATTTAAGAAATATCTTAAGATAAGCTTCGTGCCTATATGCTTTCAGCACTTATCCTTAACCAACTTAGCTTTCCTGCCGTGCCTATGCTATATATTTATCTTAGTGAAAGAAACATCCCTATGTATAGCTAAAGCTATACAGATATATAGAATTTTTATCCTATATTTTAATATTTGGGCACATAGACAACAGGTAAACCATAGGTTAGTAACTATTATTTAACCCTTTTACAAATTAAATTCTTCTTGTTCCTTTCGTACAAAAGTTAGTTCTTATTATATTCTAATTCCCCCTAGAAGATAGAAACCATACTGTCTCACGACGTATTTAACCCAGCTCATGTAACTTTTTAATCGACGAACAGTCGCACCCTACATAGTTCCTGCATCCATGAGGATAAGTTAAGCCGACATCGAGGTGCCAAACCGCGCACTCATTTTGTACACTCTTGCGCAAATTAGCCTGTTCTATGTGTTATCATAAAAGCGTCCTATGAAGGTGGGAACGAAGTCCCCCCCTTATTTTTTTTATTGCTGTACAAGCAATACCTCCGGTATACGAAATACCGAAGGATAGCTATAGCACTTATATTTCCATTTTTTTCAAAACGGTTCAGACTATGTCTTCATTATTATTATATATATATATTTTAGTAGTAGTCCCTATCCCAGGCGGACCCACTTCGTCTAATTTCTGATCCCGTAAGGGATATGAAATACAGACGAAGTCTCGGGATTAGTAGCCTTCTGATGAGTAGTCCTTCGGACTCAGAAGGCTACTAATCCCAACGAAGTGGGGGGCATTCTTCTGGACTACTCATCAGAAGCCTCTTGCGCCTTTCTTTATTTTCCACCTATTCAACCTTTTACTGCAAAGGCTCCAATACGACGTTTTGATTTAGCTATTGAATAAGTTACATTTGATTTAGAATTACCTCTAAATAAAACTGAACTTAAACCTCTAAAAGAAGAATCTACATTTTTTAATCCTCCTTTTCATTTTAATGAATAGATAGATCTATCCGCTCTGTAACGTTTAGTTAATCTACCTTTAACTTCTAATCTTATACCTGCCATATTTTTATATCCAATAGAATTATAAATAGTATTATGGATATTTTCTTTATTAGCATCGCTGCTATGCATTATTCCATTATTTATATCTGAAGGGTATGTACCATCTAACAGTTTAGATAGAGAGGAGGTTGGCGCCAAGCTTCCAGCGATGCCTTCCGGCATAGCTGGGAATACTATATTAGATATTATTTTTAAATCTTTAAATTTACTTTGAAATAGATCCATTTTTTGATCACCTTTTATTATAGATCTTTCTTTAATCGTATTAATATTAGGTAAATATGCTCTATTTAAAATACTAAACATAGAATTTATATAATTTATTCTTCTTTTTCTTAATTTTAATGCTAATGCATTAGTAAAAAGATCTGTATGATATGCGACAGATTTTAAATTAATTATATTATATTCTATTTTTTTTCCTAGAATTTTATTTAATATATTACTTAATTTAGGTAAAAACACCAATCTGTTGAATTTATATTGATTAAGAGAATATAATAAGTCATATTTTCTTAAGTATTTTAGATATTTTCTCGCATATTGGTTAAGAATAACACCTCAAACTTTTTTTAAATAAAGATCTTTTAATTTTATAAATTTATTTAAATATTCTAGTTTATATTTTATAAATTTGGTTTTTCTTATTATATCACTAATAAATATATATTGATCTTTATATTCACCTAAGATTTTATAAATTTTTTCTATATTTTCTTTATATAATAAAAAATAACGTTTGGCTATTAATTTTTTACTTATTTTTTTATTTATTTTTAAATATTTTTTTTTTAATACATTTTTTTCTCTATTTAGAGTATACAGAGTAATTATTGCTTTATTATTAGTATGTTTAATTTCAGCATTACTTACGTGTATTCTTCTTAATAAATTACGTCTTCTTTTTAATAATATAAATTTAGATCCTGTATATTTATGATCTTTAAAATATAAATTAAAGTAACCTTTTATTATTTTGTTTATATTTAAATCATTAACTGGTATATTCTTTAATGTATTTTTATTATAAGAATAGATAGTATTCTTTCATTCTTTAGAAAATGAAGGTAAATATTTGGTTATTCCTATATCACCTATTTTTTTCTTTAAAAGTATTGTTTTAGATTGTTTTAAATTATTATTATAAATTTTCGAGCTAACTTTGCCTTGCCCACCTTTAGAAGAGGCGGCTTGAAAGTTAACGATTCCCGGCGTAGCCGGGAATACTACGTTACCGTCTTTATTCATTTTTCTAAATATTTATTCTTTCTTTTATTTTTTTTTATATATATTTATATAATAATAATGTTGGGTGTAAAAAAGGATTATTGTTTAGCCTGCAAGTAAAAGCAACTAGCTTTATATATCGGCTAGCTGGCTCTTCCTCGCAAACTGTGCATATAACTCACCTTATAGTCGTTGAACGTCTTTATCTTATAATTTATGCTAAGATAAATTTCGCTTCAAATTTACATAGCGAGCTTTATAGACGGAGTCTCGTAAAGCAACGCGTAAGTAATTTTTGAAATTAACCCAATATATTATTAATTATTTTTACTTCTCAATATAGCACGGGTAGACGAAGTCTCAGCGATATCCCTACGGGATCAGGATTTTTTCTCCGAAAAAATATGCTGGCTGATTCCTGATTCTCTAATTCCCTACCCCCGTAGGGGGTCAGGGAATAGGGAATAGGGGGCTAGCTTCGCTAGAACGAAGTCCGCTCTTCATAGCAAGCTCGTATTTTTTTTTTAAAAAAAGCTGAGTCCGTAGGACTATGACCCATACCACAGTGAAATAAAATATTAAAGGACAAACATCCCTAGCGTAGCTTTTCCAATAATCCAAGATCTTTCCTTGTTGCATCTTGTGATCCTATGCCCTGCTTACGCAACTGTAAGATTTGTTGATAATCAAACAGTAAGGCAAGATTTAGCCGTTGAGCTTTTTAGATAATTAAAACATAACTATTAGAGCATAGCTAGATAGCCAGTCTTAATAGTTAAAAAATATTAGTGCGAGCTTGCTATGAAATACATAGTAGTCCATATCCCCCCCTTCGGCGGGATTAGGACTCAGCAGCTACTACTTAATATTTTTATTATCTCTAATTTCTATATAGTGAAAATCCTACCTTTTTTTAAATATATATACAACGAATGTACATATAAATAATTTTATATGATTAAAAATAGTTCTACTACCTTAAATCGCAAACAAAATAATTATAAATTATTAGACACTCCTGTTTACTCTTTACAGGGTCTGTGCCCCACATAAACTGTCCCCTAGCGATAGTTCCTTAACCAAGGGTACTTATCTATTTCTGCAGGCATAAATCCAAATTTAAGTATAATCTATCATTATGCGCTTACAGCAGAAAGGAAAATAAGCTGAATTAGGTTGATTTACTACGAGCTTAAGCTCGTCCTAAACCAATTCATTCATATGAAAAAAAAATAAAGGATTCTCATTGTCATAGAGCCAGCTTGCTAAGCAAGCCGGCCGTCAATTACCTTATAAACTGAAAATTGTTTATCATACTCTATAATTAGTGACAGTAAAGCTGCATAGGGTCTTCTCGTCTAACTAGAGGTAAACTGTATCTGCACAGCTATTCCAATTTCACTGAGTCAATCATAGAGACAGCTGTTGTATCGTTACATCATTCATGCAAGACCGCATTTAACGGCCAAGGCATTTCGCTACCTTAGGACCCTCACGTTAAGGCCGCCTTTAACCGGGGTTTCCGTCTACATCAAATATTAGTATATTTAATTATATCTGTTAACCAGCCGGCACCGGGCAGACATCACACTCTATACTTAGATTTTTAATCTTTCAGCAAAGTGCTGTGTTTTAATTAAACAGTCGTACAACACTATTTCATGCTTCTTCCTCTTTACCTGATATTAATCAAGAATAATGAGCTCTCCTTATCCCGAAGTTACGGTAGTCAATTTGCCGAGTTCCTTTATGATTGTTAGCTCATTTACGCCTTCGTATTCTCTACTAGCTTACTTGTTTCAGATTCTAGGTACGGTTACTTTCCATTTACAGCTATAGCTAGTTCTAGCCATAGCTTAAACTTATTACTATTTTTCCAGTACATTTTGCACTTAAAATGTCGTCCTTAGTATGAAAGATTGTCTCATCGTTTTAATCTTTTGATTCCATAAACTTAGAGGCCGTTACTTAATTACATCCATAAGCTTTAGGCGGAAAATTTTCTTTTAGTTACTCATGTCACCATTATCACTTGAGTTAAATTATTATAATTTCATTTAAAAAATAAAAATCTTAATTTAGCTCAACGTTCTGCTACCCCATTTAATTATAATTGTATAGTCCGAGCTTGCTGAGACTATTAATTATAAAATAATATGGACAAGGTTTCGGTATATTGTTTAGATCCGATAAATTTTCGATGCTTTTAAAACTTAACAAGCGCTCTGTTACGAGGTCATAAAATTATGGCTGCTTCTAAGCCTATCTCCTTGTCGACTTTAATAAAAACCTTCTTAATTTCACTCAACTAATAATTTAGGAACCTTAACTCTTGTTCTGGGCTGTTTCCCTTTTGACATACAACCTTATCATTCTATGTCTGATGATTTAAGATATATCTTTGCCATTCCGAGTCTACATACTCACTGATAAAATCTTCATGATCCCCCAATTTGTACAAAATAAAACATGGGCTTAACTTGTTAACAAGTTAAGCCTTATGTCTTGTCTGAGATTAAATTCTGTACCTGCTAAGATATTATACTTAAATTGCCTACTGTTATAGGTTTCGCAGAAAACCAGCTATCCTGGTCAGTATTGTCTTTCACTACACCTACCATAATTCTTCGGATATTTATGCTACAATATTCCGTTCGGACTTTTATAATCCTGATTATGGTAAAATCACCAGGCTTCGGGTCTAACTTTAGACACTTACCGTTATTTTAACGCTCGGTTTAACTACGTAGAATCTCGCATCTAATGTTAACTTGGTGACCCATTATGCAAAAGGTACGTTCTAACTTTTTTATTTTTCCGAACTGCTTATAAAATCACTGTTTTTGTTTTGGTTCCCTCACGGTACTTTCCACTATCGCTTACATATTATATTTAGCCTTTGAGGAAGGTTCCCCATTAAATTTAAACAGTTTATCCACCATTTGACTTTCTAGGCTACTCTATTTTAGCTCACGCTAATCATAGAATCTCTTTTGATTTCTTTTCCTGAAGTTAATAAGATATTTCAATTCACTCCGTTTATTATTAGATTTCTCTTAGAGTTAATATAATTATAGGCTTGTAGGTAAAGAATTGCTCATATTACTGGTTGCCTATTAAAAGCGAGCTTGCTATGAAATACGGCCAGCATATATATACAATCAGCTAGCAAGCCTATTTATATAAATAAATCTCTTTAATATGTAGCTTAAATTCTACAATAATTTCTTTCTATACTTATATAATTTAGGAGCAGCTAGCGAAACGCTGGCGCACCTAAATTACATTTATACTTTATATATCCAAAGCGAGCGGTAAAAAAAAAATAGCTTTTTTTCTACCAGCAGCTTCATATCCCTAACGAAGTGTACTGATTTCTGATCCCGTAGGGATATGCAGTATTTTAGTAATTTTTTTCTGTATGCTTCGCACAGAAGCACAGAAAAAATACTGCTGATTCGTGAAACGAATATCCCTATTTTTTTAGATTTTAAACT